GAGTAGTGCGAGATAGGCTAATCACCAGACTGCTCTGGAATAGGTTAATCGCCGGAGACAAGAACGAGTGAATCTAGTTTCGAGAGCATGCCTTACTATAACTAGAATAGGGGGCGTAGAGTTTCTAAGTGAAGGCAAGAAAAAAACTAGAATTATCTATTTCATATCCTCCCTGTCAGCAAGGCAGGTCCGCTATAAAGCCTACCGGCCAGAAAGTCCTCAAGAACGGGAAAGCCGACCAAAAGACTATTCCATAACCGACTCTTGTTGCCGAATCGAGGGGGCTTGGCTTGTACCAGGCTCTAAAAGAGTTTTCTTCGAGCGAGCAGTCTTTCTATCTTGGGTTGCATGCCTAAGGCAATGTTTTTTGTAGATTGAGATGGATTGATCTTCGCTATCGTGCCTCTTCCTTGTACCAGTTGATGCTGCGGCAGTGCCTAATATGAGTTTGCTCCTGCCCCAGACAGCTTCGAGGTTCCCATCGATCGATTACAGAGGTTTCAACCACTGAACTTGCTTATGCTCCCCTTTGATCGAGTGCTATTTCTATAAAAAAAAAAGATTGAGTAGGAAAAACTTGAATTGGCTTTGCTTTAATCGAGATTGCCTCGGCTTCTTAGGCACATGAGGAACCGGTCTAACATCTTTTCAATCGAAATCCCAATCAAAGACAAGTTCTACCAAGGCCAGGATCTGAAAGAGAAGATTCACTTTCCGGAATTCCAAGTGACATGATTCCTTCAGAAGCTAAAGTGGAATGATCGAAGTCTCCTTCAGGTTCAGTCGAAGAGATCGAAGCGAAGTCATCAATTCAACCATTCGCATGGTCTCCTCTAAGACTGACCTCTTTTCCAAACCTCGATACCACATTCATCAAAGAGATACGGCCATCTCTCTAGGTTGCACACCCCCTTTAGATCGTTCTATTCTATTCGTGCTTGAAAAACGACCCTATCGGTCCGCTCCTTTTAATGGACATTCTTAGCCGTCCTCCGAGGGTTAACACCTCATAGATCAGATCGTGAACTCTTTCAGACCCTTAGCCTTAGTTTCACTTGGTTGGGGCAGAGTTTCAGCCTGCCTTCCACCGAATATAAAAAACCTTACAGCTGCCTAACCTGCTGACATCCCGGCGAAGGAAGAGAGTCATTATTTGTGTCACATCCTCGAATTCGACAGAACGCTTTCCTGTTATCTCTCAAATTATAGGCATTGAAGCGATCGAGCGGAAAGAAAACTATTGCGCACGCCCCTCATTCGCCCCTTACTAATATAAATATAATAGAAGGTAAGGCAAAAAGCAGCTTAAGCCCTTCCGATCACCCGAGAAGCCCTCGATGAACCGCCTATAGATATATACTTATATATATAAATATTTATATATATATAAGTTTCTTCTCTTGATCCAACCAACTCATGCCGTCGCCAATCCAGTGCCCAAGGAACTAGACCTTATGCAAAGCACCTTTTTCACATAGAGCTGTGTTCCAGATCATAAGGGAGGCTAATCTATTTTTCACCCACCGTGATAAAGGTCGTTGGCTCAACCCTATGTCCAACATCTTGACTGATCACTTACTCATCCTAATCAGAGGCCTATACCCCAATCAATCATAGACCACATCAAGCCCTTACTCTAGATCATGAAATGCTCCATAAGGGCATCTCATCCAAAAAAAACGTCACCGTCACCTATTTCGTGTTGATCAAAGCGCAGATCGAATTGTCGTGGACCGTCCAAGATCTATTTTCGATACACACCCATGTTTTTTAGAATTGGGTTAGAGTCTGATCTCTACATCCACATGTACACGATCAGTCAAAATCTCAAAGAAGCTTTTGTTTGGTTGTTCCATCAGTGTTCTCGGGGAGAGGTGGTCTCTTTCTTGGAACGCAATGATCAACGGATATGGGTGTATCGGTAACTTGGACGAATCTCAGGAGCTTTTCGATCAGAGACCATTCAAGAATGTCCTTTCATGGAATTCTTTGTTAGCGTTGTGTGACAGATGTGAAGACGTCGAAGGAAGGATCCCAATCTTCAACGAGAAAGAAGCAGAACGTGGAAAAAAGAAGAAAAGCCTATGATGCACAGAGTGGCAACTCGAGATCATTCTTCTTTTGACCTGACTAAAGGCTTTGTTATTCAGCAGGGACAGGGTCTGGCCCAAGCAGTGGTGCTTTAGCTAGCCTTACTCATCTATGAGACAGATGAGAAAGCGAGAGAATGCGTTGTCATGACTTTTTCCTTGAAAGGCATCCTCTGTTGACGAATCCATTTTGAGCCTACGATTCCCCTGAGAATGGATCTCTCATTTGGACAAAAAGGCTGTGAAAAAGGATTCAAAATAAGGCTTTCCTCACTTGAGTAGGAAGCTTTTCAGAAAGAAGGATATCCTGAGCCAAGCACAAGCAGTAGTCTCAAAGAGCGATGCAGTTGGATCAAGAAGGCCGAAAGCCCGGCAGTAAAGCTCACGTTGTCGACCTCTTGTCCGTCAGTGAGTGATTCCTCGTATGTGTAAAGGCGGATAGACCGTCTCATCTCTTTCCCCAAAGTGGTGGATCGAACTTCGATAATGTCACGAGAGATTCAGTTGGTTCCATCGGTCATTCTGCGAACCTGACAGCTATCACTTACTGGTCAATGAAAGTGGGGTCAGTTTCACTCTTCTTCGGAGCTTGAAAGTAAAAGAGTCTCATGCGCTTGCTTATGGAACTCTTGCTTCAAAGAATCATCCTCAAGAATTCAAACTTTGGCTTCTTGCTCATCAAAGGCTCCGGTCCTTATAAAATAAAAGCAAAAGAACAATCTAATGATGGACAGTTTGCATCAGTGCTCAGGCTTGTTCCCCGGAGGGTTATCCTCTCTTCCCAAGAAAGAGGGAAAATTGTTGTGATTCAATATGAAAAGGCCAGCACTAACTCTTAATTTAATATCTATCCACCTTCAAGGCCACAATCTAATAACCAAGGGGCCTCGCCTCCAGAGTCAGATTGAGGTCACTCATGCCTTCAAGGCTTTGACTTACATTCCGAGGAAGACTTTCCCAACAACAGAAGAAAAGATTTCGAGGTACTTCGATAGCATCAAAAAAGAAAAGTACCTTCCAGTTCCAGCTCAGCTTTGTCATCTAGCTCGGGCAGTTCCAAAAGAAAAAGAAGGTCCGACGACGTCCCATAAGGTCTCCAAACAAATATCGCCCTAGAAGGCGTAGGCATGGAGCGAATAATTTTTAAATAAAGGATCCGTTCACATTTACATATATATAATAATACGGATTCGTTCGCGTAAAGAGGGGCGGGCCATAGCATAGGACATTCAACCGAAAGGATTGATCTCATACGATTGAGCCGCTAGCATCGCTACGAGCAAGACGTGGGATATTAGGCCTTGGCAAGGCTGAGCACATGGTAAGCATCAAGTCCTAGGAAAGGTCGTCCCTTACTCATTTCTTTCTAAATAAAGTCAGAAATGGCGGAACGGGAAGATACTCAATCACCAAAGACTAAGATAGATATAATACCGTACATACAATAGTTCAGTCCATACTTGTACTTGCTATTTCTTGAAATAGAATTTCCGATTATCACAATTATCATAAATGATGTTCGAAATCGCAGATGTCCGGTCAATTCAGAGTGGATTTTATAGCTTCTCAGAACCTCTACTTCCCTGAATCCCTCCTTATTTTCATTTTTTTGTCTAATGAACAACTGTCTGGCGCGTTAGGGCAAGTGCAAGTTAGGCCGAAATAAGGGGTAGACCTTGCCCCGTTAGATAGCTTTTCTCATTAAGATACCAAGGCTCTATTCGGGAACCACTAGTTGCTAACTTGGCCGGTCGGAAACCGGTTGCCTCGAGGCTTGGTTGCCCGAGCGGCAGAACACAAGTTCCTTCCAGCCAGCTAGCACAAAAAAATCGCGGATAGACGAGCGCACAGCGAGCGGTGCCGAGTGTGTTAGATGGGCTGAGAATAGAGTTCGGCTCAAAGGGTTCGGGCTATAACGGCAAGTTCCGGAGAACTCGCCATCCCATCCTTGTCCCGTAACCATGCGGAGTGGGAGTAAGAAGCTAATTCAAATGGGTTGATCTCTTAGTTTAACTACAAGCGCATCTGGAAAGAGCATGTCGGGGTGAAGAAGGTGACTCCATACGGAGGAAACAGGGATGCAAGGGAAAGAATAAACAGTCATTTTTATCGAGCGAAAAAGAAGCACACGAATTCTCAGACTTAGAAAGCGAAGGGGTGACTTTATTTCTATTTGGTGGAAAGTAAGGCCTGACATTGACTCCCCTGCTGCCTAAGAAGGTCCTTCAGAGCCACCATCGTTTTTAGATCCACACACAAAGACAAAGAAAAAACTATTAAGCCTATGCCCGTCCATTCCTTCGCAATCTTAACTCTCCATTTTCTTTTTCTAGAATAGAAGAGAAAAGAAAGTCCTGGATCAATCGGGAGAGGCACCGAGAAATCATTACAGGGGATTCTTGAAGCAGGGGTTGGCTTCATATTAGGATTAGGGAAAGGAGAGTGAGGTCCAGAGTGGGCAGTCCTCGGCCCGATCATTCAATTTGTTACAACTTTACAACTCCAACCGATGCTCGTCGATGGGATGCGTAGAAGAAAGCGCAGGAACGTAGCCTTGGGAAAATGCTCAAGAACGAGCAAAGCACCCTTCGCAGCGGTTCTCCAATACCAATAGTAGATACTGTACTAAGCAATGAAGTACCATGGAAAATTCCTTAGAACAAAAAAGAAAACAGGAGCGATCATACGAGACTACTTTCCTTCCCTTTCAGGTAATAGGACTCACCCATTTTCAACATAGACTTTCATTCTACTCAGAATCTATCTACAAGTAAGGGATTGAAGGGACGCAGTGAAGGCTCATAAGAATAAGATAAGGATCGTAGTAATAGAGCTCGACTACGACTAATAAAGAGAAAGAGAGGAGGTAGAGGTAACGAGAGACGACCAGCGAAAGCCACTCGACTTACAGGAGAAGGTGCCGAAGGGGCAACTAACGGGATAGGTAGAGAGGGTGGACGTGGACGAAGTGAGGCTCTACGGAAAGGATGATAGAATACGCAGTTATAAGGCCTTACCTTATAAAATATATGGTATATGGCCCGGACTCGTCTTGAAAAGTCATTGCATATGAACCTCAAGTCAAAAACAAAACCTATTTCTGCTTTCTCCACTGAAACTTTTTTAAATCAAGTAAGCAAGAGCTACTTATTTGATGGTCAAAGGAAGGAAACAAAGGAGATGCTCTTGATCTGACGACTATTATTGCCAAGGAAAGAAGAGAACTCACCAGCTGCTGTATCGATAGTATGCAGCCAATGTGATAGTTGATGCATTGAAAGAAAAGAAAGCAACAAAGAAGTTTGGCAATGGTAGAATGACCAGGCAGGAAGCAAGAGAGGCGGCTCGCCTGCACATTGAGGGTAGAGGTTTGATAGATCATGTGCTGAAATCAATGAACAATGTACTAGTTGATTGTTCGTCGTGCAGTGAACAGATCCACTCGGGTACTAGAGTCTTCGATTCAAGAGCTCAGGAATGATGCTCAGGTTGATCCAGAAAGAGTTCCCGAGCCAGTTCGGGCACCGGCCGTAGTGTCTGGAGCTGATGTTTACAGTGATGTGTTTTATGATTTATGATAATGTGCTATTGGATTATCCAGAGTCAGAAGTGGTAGAACTGGCTGTTCGGACAGTTCTGGACAGCAAGCACTTTGTTTTGTGAAGGAATGGCCATTTCGGGATGAGCCAGACGAGTTGGAAGTGCTGATAACTAAGAAAGCAAGTAGCGGGACTGCTTGCTTGAAATAAGCGCTTTTCTCGATTCCCCGCATAGCTGCTTGTCGGCGAATAGAAAAGCTTTGCCCTTAGAGATGGCTTTTGGACGGAGGTGTGTAATAACTAATAGGGGTCTAGGTCAAGGTAATGCGGAGAATCCCTTCTTACTGCTACTAGCACTAAGACTACTCAGACGAATTCCGTCTAGTAGAGGTCTTACAGATGCTGTTGAGAATCGTCATTAGGAAAGAGAACGGAAGGAATGGCATATACTAAGATGCCGGCGGAAATGGATTCTTGAGCCCCTTATTTACCTGGCGCCGACCTATATGAAAGAAATCCAGCAAAGCAAAGGGGACTAGACTAGTTTCCGGAAAGCACCATAGCATAGAATGGATTCTTTCTCAAATTCCGGCACAGCATGAGAGGAGGTCTCCCTTTCTATTCGATCTATCATTATCATTTCTGAGGGGGAAGAGTCTCGCATTGATTCTTGATCGCCCGATCTCATGATTGACCCAACCGATGAAGGGAAGGATGGCGCACCCAATCAAAGCAGTTTGGCTGTACTGACTTCAACAGAAAAAGAAAAGGCAGGGGAGAGGTATTTTCCCAGTCACGGTGCCAAGTCAACTATCCGATCTCATTAGCCAAGATAGAGTACGGGATTTGGACATTCACCAACCCCAAGGGAAAAAACAGATGATCCGAGTTCATAATAGACAAAAAGTTCCCCTTTGGCTAAGGCTGCCAAGTACCCCTGACTAGATTGAGTTTTCAACTTCTCATCATCTAATCAGTCTAATCAAATCAAATTACTTCACTGACGCAATTTCGTGAGTAGCCAAAACAGAACTAAGTGCCGATAGGTCGGTTGAAGTTTCAGCCAAGGAAGGGGATCATAGCTTAGCCGCCAGACGAAGGGGCTCATCCCCCGTTGAAGGCCGATAGAAGGGGGAAAGCAAGAACCTTCTCGTCGAATCGGTCCATCCCGAAGCCCCAACCTTACGCATCACTTTGATTGCTTCCGCCTCCCTATTTTTTAATTTTTTATTTATAGAAGAGCTCCTTGTGGCGAGAAAGGGAAGAGGGAGATCCAACTAGAAAAGAAAGTATAAAATGGAGAAGACACTTCTAGTACTTCACTTCCAAACATGACAGCCATTGAACACATTTTCTTATAAAATTATATGCATAGCATAGAGACGAACTCCTTCACTATTGGAATAAACGAATTCAATTCCTTCCTTTACTCCGGGGAAAGGAGAGAGACCGAGGCGGGAGAATCGTAAAGATCAAAATGGAAGAGAAGAAGGAGAAGGAATCCCGCAGCGGTATCAAGCCGAGAGAGATCGCACGTAGCATAATAAGGAATAAAGAGACAAAGAGGGAAGGATAAGCACCAGAATGAAAATGTCAATGGTTAAAAAGAAAATACAACACGATATACAATACAGATCGACACGGCAAGGAGCCATGCACGGAATAGTGCGCGAAAGAGCGATCAAGGGGATACAGGAAAGGAAAAGAAAGGAAAGCCCGACAAAGCCAAAACAGATTGGCAATCAAACAATTAGAAAGGGTTAGCAAACATGAATCGAATGAGAGGCCAACTGCAACAAAAGGAGAGTCAATGCATAATGAAAGTCCGCAGAATAGGAGCTACCTAGCTTTGCTTTGGGACCGCAGCAATTCGGCGGAGTTTGGAACCATCGTTACTATCTTCGGAGCCATCCCGCTGGGCTGGGGGGGAGGCTGGGAGGTCCGCCAGAACACTCCGCCGACATTTCCGTGACGTGGATAGGACGTGGATGTCGCCAGCAAGCTTCATGCAGTCATCAGGCGCGGGTGTAGTCCCCATGAGAAGCATGAGGGGGGTGTGTTAAGCATATGGTCATAGTCTTCCTCCTACATTCGGGCTCTTCGGGAGCCCTCTCAGCCGGCCTGCCAGTCAGCTGAGCCGATCTTCAGTGTCGTCAGGGAGCGACCCCTAACCTCAAGCGCGAGCAACCTCACTTCAATCTTTCAGGTTTACCTCCATGAGCCATCATATTTTCATGGAGGGAAGACAGCCTCCTCGTAGAGCCGAGTATGGGTCCCGGCTGACCTGGGATGTCACTGGTCTATCGCTTTCTATACGAAAATCAGAGAAAGCGTCAACTGGAAGTTCTTTCTCGATTTCGTTTAAGCAGAAAGAGGAAATGGAACTCAATTTAGAACTCATATATCATTCCCAGTGTCAGTTCGCATCCATGCATTTCCAGTTGGGAGTACAGGCGAGAGAATGAGAATTCGATGGGAGTGGAGTGAAGGGTCTATGTCTATAATAGACTTAACATAGGAGGGACTAGCTTTCATACGAGCCAATCAATACCCTAAGGCAGTCAGTCTCCCATTGTTAAAGCTCAATCATCATTTAGATTTAGGATTCAAGGCGATTTCGCAACCAACGAAGACAGCACAGCTCCTCAACTACTCCTTTCGACGGGAACTCAAGAGTGAAGAATCAAAAGACGGGATTGGATTGATTGTCTTACATTCAAGAGCAGATACCTTCGATAGTACAGATCCTAAGTCCAATTAGAGTGGAAATCATTCAATCGAGCAGTCCGACTCTTCGGGGAAAGCGGGAAAAGAAAGAAGGAAGACATTTCGGGGAGGCAGCTCAAGAGCTTGTTACAAACCTGTGTCAAAAGCTCGGGAAAACATAAATAAAGCAGATCAGATTGAGATAGATTGGTGGAGGCTACCTACCCATACCCATATTAAACAAAGTGTAAAATACAAAGGCTCAACCTCGAATAAAGTCATACCTAGCATAGGATGTCATTTAGAAATACAGGTTTTTGACATTGATCTCATTACACCGCTTTCTTAGAGTAACCGCTTCCCTTCCCTTCATGTTCTATTTAGAAGAACCAACCGGACGATGAAATAACTATTTCAAAGTTCAAAGCTAAGTGCTCACCAAGCTATTGACTCACTCAAAGCCGTCGATTCACTCTGGGCTACAACTACGATTACGATACCCGATTTAAGATCACTAAGCCAATCTTGACGAAAGCCAGTACTTTTTATTTATATAATATACCTGCCCCTTTCTCATAAAACAAATAAGGGCGAACATAGAAATAGCTCTGGCGTGGGAGAAGAAAAGATAGGAATCGACGATCTCTCTTACGGAACGGAGGCTTTCCCTTACCATTCTCACTCTCGACCTTGGAAATCATGATTGGATTGGTGAAGGCGCTAAACCTATTCCATGAGATTAGGAAACTTGTGGCATATAGGTTTCAAAACCAGTTGCGGAAGGGCAGCTAAGCATCAAAAGATAGGAATAGAATAGCTGATCTTTACTCCTCTGGGCGCTCTAAAGCTCCTCTTCTTGTCTTGAAGGGAATTCACGCACTCAAGCATTCCAGTTCAAAAACTAATAACTAATATTCGGCTAAACCTCGTGTTCTAACCAAGTCTTACAACCAATCGTATCGTCCTGATCACTGATCAACGGGATCGGGTCATGGGTACAGAAAAGACCCTGAGTAGCTTAGCTAAAGGCATCTTCCCACCTTTTCTTCTCTCTTCGATTTCAAACCAACCTTGTAACCCACGGGGCGGTAACTAAGCTCAGTCAGTCCTCAGCTCGATGGGAAAGAGCCAAGAAGAAAGCCAGACCGGCATTACGCTTCCATTCACACCTTTTATCCTGTCTGTAGCTACGCAGAGAGTCTTATTCTATCCTGTCAAGGCTGCTTCTTTTGAGTAATCCGTCCCTCTGTCTGTTCCCTTAAAGCTTAGGTGAGGAGAAGGGGATGTCACTGTGTCAATTCTCGAAGATGGAGGCGAAGCCGTTAACGAGTCTGACCGATCTATGAATCGAGTTTTATCCCCACTCTTACTAAATCCAGCTAGTAGCTAGTGCAGTTACTGAACTCAGGAATCCCTTCAGCTAGCAGTTTCTAAGTGGGTTGCTAACATTGACTGATTCTCATCTTTCGCTGATAGCGTACAGTTGGTTGGACTGAGAAGCTAGTCGCATTCTTTTTCCGAGGGAGGCTTCCGCGTAGGCGAGTTCGGAAAGTCTCTTAGCCGACGGTGACCACCAGCTTTCAAAAAGAACCTTTGGGCCGTGCTTCCTCAATGCCTTTCCTTATTCGAAGCACAAATCCAATACCGCTGATTCAACTATGAAATTCAGTATATGAATGGAGTATCCATCCGTAGAAGATTACTTCAGTCTTGCCAGGGGTGAAGGATGGAGAAGCTAGGGCGACAGATTCACGCAAAGCGCTAAAGCCTTAGTTTAATCAGTTAATTCGGAAACAGACGCAGACGCTAGGGCTGTCTTTTATGGCTCTTCACTACGATTGCCTTCTTTAAAAGGAAAACCAAACTACTAGGGTAGGTAGTGGTGTGTCATTTCTTTTGGTTGTGAGCTGAGAATTTTTGACAGCGGAAGGGAGCTGAAAGCGAAGAGAGGAAGCCCTCGATTAGTAATTAGTATAAGAATAAGAATAAGAGAACCTGATTCCAGCCGTACTATTAGAACTTTTATCTCGAGACTTGTTAGGAGTAGACAGGCTTTAGGCATAGGCGAAAGGAAAGTCGCTTTGGAGCTCCTTAAGTCGCTACTCCCCAGAGACGTTCTCCTACGGTAACGCTGGGCGGGAACTCTTTTCCCGGGAACGAAAGCACTTAGCCAGGCTCTAGCTACAAGTTTATACCAAAGCAAAGAAAGCTGGATGGGAAATCGCTCGACTGGGGTCGAAAACATCCGATCTAGGCCGCGAAAGCGAGTTCTTTATGAAAATGAAAGCTTTCTTCAACTACTCCTCCTGGCTTACCAATTGAAACTGTGCTTTGAAAGAAGCTTTTCGAGTGAAAGCAGTGCCCCAAGCCAGAAAAAAGAAAGCATCTCAGGTGTAGCCGCAATGTTTTCTAAATAAAAGGCATGAGCCATTGTATCATCCTTTGATCCTGAACGAGGAAATCAATCTCTTTTTGAACCAATTGAGAAGCGGGTGTGGGAGAGCCATGATAGCCCCTTTTATAGGTAGGTTCCAAGACGTAAGGTGGACCGGGTATCGTAGATACGCTAATGATCGGTGTTCACTTCTATGACCGGTTCGAAGGATTGAATTTCGTATAGAAAAAGAGTAATGTCAGACTTCGGACTGCAGGTTGAAAGATTAGCCCAATGCCTACAAGAAATGCGCTCTGGCAAACCTTCCGGGAATCACTCGATCTCTTGGATGGGAAGAGGCCGTCCTTTAAACCCTGACCTGAGAGGTGTCATAGAGGTGTCATAATTGACATCCTTCGTCGTGAGATGAAGCCCCGGGAATGGATCTGACCTCCAGATGATATTGTCTGTGGTAAGGACTTTATCGAGTGGTCGACTCTCCGAGCTTGGGTAAGGCAGTGGCTTCAATACCGATTTCCTTGTTACCGCTTTGGGTGTGAACAGCCCAGAGCGGGCCGAGGCCTTATCCAACCAGGGAAAACATTTTCCTTTGGTGAACAACCCTCGGTTAGGACCATCTGGTATAAGAAAGGGAACTTAATCCGTCAGCGGTGTTGGAGGACTAGCAATTGAATAAGCTGTTGATGCAATCAAAGCTGTGATCCTAGGAGCTGCACATGATGGGGAATAGCCGGTGCATCGAGATTCGGTAAGTGTTCAATAAACCGCAGTTGGAGACATTACCGCTGTGATTGATTCAGTAACCGGTGCTAGAGAATCCGCTCTTTTCTCTTTCTTTTCCCACGGAGCGCTAACTAGAAATATCATAAAATAATAAAATAAGAGAAGACAGAGAATAGGCTGTTTACAAATAGGTTCGGCACAAGAGGAATCCTTCTTAGACTCGGTTCGCCGTCAGTTTGCAAACCGCAGGCTCACCTCTACTGGACCGGATAGCTTGACTCTTTTGGGCTTTCAATCTCACAGACCGGCTCCCAAAAGGAATGAAAATGCATTTCAAGGCACACCATCGGCTTTACTACTATTTGGCTTGTTCCCATCCCGTCGAAGTTGAAAGGAAGCAGAAACCCCCATTCGAATAAAGGGTGGATGAGCCCCTGTGTAAGAATAATATTCTATTTTGTCGGCGTCCAACTTGTGATGCACGAGGGAGACCAAGACAGCGGGGAAGTATCATCCATGTTCCATAGTCAGCTTCATCGACACAACAGACATACCAATTCAAATTATTCTCGCCAGCATGCCGTTGATAGTAGATAGAAAGAGTGGCAAACCAAGAAAAGAGGAGCAGCGCCTAGAAAACTGTTGCAATTCTCGTCATTCGAAAGAAGCGAGAGACCCACAGAGACAACCTTGTAAGCACAACCAGAGGAAGATCTTTTCTTGCCGCTGAATGGCGGGACTGTGGTGACCAATTAGGATCGAGAGCAGGTATGCAAAGTGTACTATATAAGGGCAGGACTTTCACCAGACCAGACACTCTCGCCAAACATGCCACTTTAGGTAGACCACAAGAGTAGATCCTAGCAGGCCAGCACCCTCTATTCTATTAAGATGAAAGCTTGAATTCATCTAAGAGACAGAAGAGCAAGCACATTCATTGAAGATGAAAAGTGATCCCAGGGGGCTGAGAAAGCTGTTCTCGATACACCTACTCGGTCATCAAACTCATTTACCACTAAATCCACTAGAAATGACAGATGTATAAGGAAAAAACTACCTCGATCCCGATCAAGGCATTGGTAGTTTACTTGCCGCCCCATTCCATTCATCCCGACAGGAGCGAAAGCCCAACCATTCGTCGTGGGAATGAACCTTCTCGACTAAGCCCAATCGAGGATTTCTCGTAACAAATGCATTCGAAGCACTTGTGAAGGAAATTGGCGCTATCTCTTCATCAACAAAAGGGTCCATCCCAGAAACAGTAAGATTTATACTTGACTTTCTACTGGATTCTCACTATCGACTCCTTTGCCAGGATCGAAGTCTTCTTTTGAGTTAGCCATTCCTTACCCAAAACTAGATATTGATTGATTCGCTCTCATCCTTCCTTCTCTACTTCCCTCAAGTCATTCCCAAACGCAGTTACTTCTTCACCGGACATGAGAGGGAACCCTATTCAATACTAGAGACAGGTCTCCATTAAGAGCTTGTAGGCCCTACAGCCTCTCATCCTCACATTGAATCCACAGCAAGGTATTGCAGCCAACAGCAGCCCGTATTCAGTACTATTACCTGACATTCGAGTAAAGACTATGCTTTACTATAGCCTTCCCGGGTATCTCTTTGTTCCTTTTCGCATTCCATTCGCCTTTCTTTCAAAAATGCTTAATCATATAGATTCATCCAGGAAATTGAGAATCTCTTTTTTTGCCTCCGAAATTCTTCAATGCGGCACTCTTCAGGTTCTCTGCGTTCCCTTAGATACGTAGATCTCCCCGATTGTAGCCTGGGTTTGCGTCTTCCTCTATTGGCGAGAGGGGGCTTTCAGGTAGGTACCCTATTAATCGTTGGAGATGCTTCCACAGCGCTCATGTCGTGGTCAATCAATTCGCCCATCTTCCCTTTCAGAAGTTCTAATGGCCCGGTCCACATCCTGAGAGCCCAACTGCATGCTAGACGTTACTGTACTTGGAGCAAAAGGGAGACTTTTTTGCGTGATTACCTCCCTTTAGACAGACTTACCAGTTTTAGACCCCAAGGTGATCACGTAATCAATGTGATCATCTAATGCATAACCGCTGCCAACACAATTAAGGGATTTACACGCGTACTAGCAGCTTGCAGATTTGGAGGGACTACTGGTCAATTTTCAATCTTATCTTGACTTGACTCTCGCCTAGTTAGGAACTAGTGAGATCCCTTCAGCCTACTACTGGGACTAGCTAACTGACTAACTCACAAATGCCTGGCCTCCATAGTACTAGCTCATAGCTCTACCTCTAGCTTCTAGAATTCTGAAACTGGAAAGATCTGATCCAACAGTCGCATATTGAGCGCAGCTGATATGCGGCTACAGCTAAGCATGAGTTCGATCGATCCTTTGTTTTGCCTATACACTTGAGCTTGAAAACTTTGTTCACACTCATCCGTCCATTGGGGTTCTTCGATCTTGTATAATCCTTCCACAAATCTTCATCTTCGGTAGTAGCCTGCGAATCCGAGAAAATTCCGAACTTCTGATACTGATGTTGTCCAATTCACCACTGCCTCGAACTTCTTCAGAGGATTACATTACATACTCCAAGGAATTCACCTTATTCAGTCATTCCAAAACTCAAATTTTGGAAACTTAACATACAGCTACCTTTCTGTAACAGAATCCTAATATGTTCCTCGTGCTCCTTTTGGTTTGTTTTTACTACTAGAATAAACAAAAATGTTATCGATGAACACAAGCACTAATTTGCGGAGATAAGGCCGGAATACTCTGTTCATCAAATACATGAAAGCTGCGGTGTCATTAGTCAAGATGAAAGGCATAACCAAGAATTCATAATTCCCATCATATAGAGTTTTAAAGGCCGTCTTTTTTTGGTATATCTCTCTCAAATATCCTGATTGACGATCAATGATCAATCTTCGAGAACACTTGAGCACTTTGAAACTGATAAAACAGGTCGTCAATATTTGATTTGGCAAAGGATACTTATTCTTTACCGTTATTTTATTCAACTGCCTAGAATCATAACCTCAGGGTGCCATGCGGTATGAGGAAATAGAGAATGTCACCGCATCTGGTCTTGGCTAAGTCAATCAAAAACTCTATCTACCTCTCAGGGGGTAAACCTGGAAATTTTTTTGAATCTGAACAAATCTCGAATAACTAGTCTGTTTTCCAACTTAGATTCCTCGAAGCTTTTCTGAAGTAACTTACGTGCCTTAATGTCTACAATGATCCACGGGATTCCGATTTCTATTGTTCTTCGAAAGAAAAAATCAGAAGGAAAACATAACTTTCTTTCTATGACAGTCTTAAAACGATGCCAAAAAATATAAGGGAATCGGATCTACCCAGAGATTTTTATCTTTATCTTCTATTTTCACAAGATCTATATAAAGAATTTTATATCATAACATCTACTACGGGAATGGTAATTAATAAAAATTCGTGCTTCATAGGAGAAGGGAGGGTACTTGTCACCACTGAAGACAAGGATTGGGCACTCTGCCTGGTGACAGCATATACTTTGGCCTGTGCTCGAAGCCTCTGATCATTCCCCTTCCTACACTGCTTACAGAAAACTTTTTTTTTCCTTGCCACAGAAAAGCATACATCCTTCATGTGAAAAAAGCTATTTCATAGCACAAGGACAGATCCTTTCAACATATACATCTGATTAAAGAACACAAAAACTTCAACAGTTTCAAAAACACAGCCAGATGGAATCCTATCCCAGTTCCAGAAGTCCACGCTGCTCGCTACGAAAGCACCTTCAAATTCAAAGGTGGGGAGAAGACACGTGGGAGCAAGCGGAGCGAGAGCAAAGCAAGCCCAAGCGGTGGGGTGTCTTCAAAAAGGTCCCCAAAAAGTATTTTTCATCGACATAGTCAGAAGCCATGGATGTTGAAAACGCACAAGCGAAGCGCCTTAGTCAGCGGAAGAAGTCACCCTCAATTCGATCTAGCAAGAAATGCTTTACCAATAGAGTAAAGCGAGAGACAGTAGATTCCTTCTTAGGGTTCCAAGAAATTCGACTAGTGCAAAGAAAGATGCAGTATCCAGTTGTAGAGCGACGCAGCAGAGGGAAGTTGGCACAATATGTAGGGTATCGATGTCGGAGAAGGGGATCACTCAATGCTGCTACAGGCACTCATTAGTTCGGATTGGGTAGCGTGAAGGAGATAATAGAAGGACCCGCCGAAAGTAGTTCAGTTTTACCAGGTCTTCCGGAGTACAAATCTCCTCATCCAATAGCATTCTTAGTTAGTACCATTCTTATAAGCCTGTTTTTGACGAGTGAAGCGGCTAGGCTACATGCTTAGCCTAGTATTCCCGGATTGGTATTGGATAAGAAAGATTCCGCTTTCTTCCCACTCATGAAGCATGAAGAACAATAAAGTGGGGGGAGGGCTTCTGTGGAAAAAGGGGAAGTTTGGGACGAGAGGGACTAAAAGAGTAGTCACCAAACCCAAAGAAATTTGACTATGTTAAGGCGAATTGATAATAAAAGGTACTTCCATGTGTATAAAAGCACAAGGGGAGGAGGCCCCTAGTCCAAGTATCATAGCATAGGAGGGTGAACTTGGGCTGGGGGGAAGGGGGAGTGGAAACGTCGGCCCCCTTAAAAGCCAGATCGAAAAAAGACTAAAAAAAGAAAGAATAGACACATTATATACAATATTTCTTTATAACAGTGTTCAGTTCAAAAGAATTTATAGTTTTCGTCACATCAAGGAAGCTTTTCTTTACCGGGTCAAGGATAAGAACAAGGTAGTGAAATGGCCTTGTTGTACTTCCACAAAGCGACACAGGTAAACCCTTTGTGGGATGCCGCTTTACTTCTATCGTTCAAGGACAGTCTGAGTTGCACGACGTGCCAGATCGAAATCCTAATCTTAGTAGTATACAAGTCAAAGACTTTGCAAAAAACGTACCAGAAGAAAAGAAGATGGACAGGCCTAGATCGTTTATACAGAAAAAAACCCTATCGCTCGCTTAGATAAGAGCCCAGGCACAAATGATGATATCTTCCTTGGTCAGCTTACCGAAGAAAGAAACTTCGTTCCTCTACGATAAAAAACAGGATTCTTCCTAAACAGAATCTGGTTGTTACCACCAAGTCTCTTACTAACCGCGGTGGTATGACTAGCGTCTCATTTCAACTCATCGCTCAATTCGAAGAAATCCGTTTTCTTTCTCCTCGGATCGGAAAAGGATCGCTTGGCATCCCGTTCGTACCCCATACCCATGGGTTACTTCATTCACTTCAGAGAGGTTTAAGACTAACAAAGGAAAAACCCTTGCTGCTTACGAGCAAAGTCTACTATTCCTATCCAGCCTTAGTCAAAACCTTACCCGATGGCCGTTAGCAGGAGTTGACAGGGGATCGTACTTAATTACGAAAAGCGATAAAGAAAGCAAAGAAGAGATGAGCCTTGCAAGCCTTAACAGAAGACCAATACAGCAGAACGAGAGATTCCCCGAAGCCCGAAAGAGCAGACCGCTTACCATAAAGAGAAGATCTAGATTTCAAAGAAGAGAAGGGAAAGCCGCTCCAATACTAAATTGGGGAGCAGAAACCACTCAATTCTTTGTGAAATTAAGGAGAGCAGCCATCCCTTTATTTACCAGTGTTCTGATTTGGTTTAGGAATCAAAACCACCCCTGAGGCAGTAACGGACGAAAGGGGAGAAGAAAATCTCCCACAAATATTGAAAGAAGAAGCGGCTGACGCTGATGGGCAAGAAATAGTCCATGAGGTCAGAATTCTGGTTCTTCAAATGTGAAGCAGTTGATTCAATCTTATCGTTGTCAATTGATACATAGGACAAGGAACAGGTCTGCGTGGCCGATAACCCAAATCAGGATCCGAAACCAATCCAGACCCCAGAAGCAGAGATGGAGCATCTTTTGGAAACAGCTCAAAAACCAGAACAACAGCCAGGGTACACACTGTGCCGGGTACAGAGGTATTTGGTCTGATGAGTTCCCTTGTTTTCATAAGTTTCGTTTGAAAGTGCAGGAATCTAAAATAACAGAGGAAAAAGGGCTGTTATCATATGTTTTTGTAGGTGGAGCCTACCGAAGCGAAGCAGCTCAATCTGTCCCCGAGGGCGTGTTGAAGTTTTTTTTTTTGTTAATGCGGTTGTAAATAATATGTGAAAAAAATATCTCAAAAATTGGATCAATATTGAACAGGTCATGTCAGAGGAATAAAAACCAGTATCGACATCTCTAGTTTTGGAACCTGAAACCAGCAAGATGTAGTTTGTACATTATGTAGTTTGTAGATAAAATGAGTTAAGCACAGAAAGACAAACTTGTCCATTTCCAAATCTCAATTGGAATGATTCAAAGAGTTCTAAATACTGGTCTTGCATCTTCAGGCAAACCTGGCTGCCGGGTAACAAAGTCTAGGCCTCTTACAGGAGGTGGTCAGAGCGAGGAAGCTCATTGATGAATCAGGCTGCGAATGAAAGCTAGGATCCATGGAGGCTGCTGGACTGATGAAGAGCTAATTTCCTGTCAAGAAGGTGACTAGATAAAGAAATGGAAAGTCCAATGTAATTCGTCGGTGTAAGGAAATCAAATCAAGGTGATTGTTGTCATATCTTGCCTTTGCTACGCATAGACATTTAAGTGAGAAAAGCAGAAGATGAGAATTGTTGCTGCTTTCATATTGTTGCAATCATCACACACCAATCAGAATTGACCGTCGGTGGGGTTTTGTGGGAAGCAAAGCGCCTCATAGGCTATACAAAATTAATACCCAACCTTGCCAAAGGGCTCTATCTGTTCCGATAGAGAATTGGGAGAATACAGAGAATACCTTTCATGAATTCCAACTTCAGTATTGATTGATACAAGATGGCTGCGGTTATGTACAACATGCGTACCCCAGCCTTGCCAATACGACTGGACGTGACTAATGAACAAAGAAAAGAGTACAACTCAAGTACAATTAGTACAAGTACATGAGACATAAGTGACACACATACGCTACCACTCCCCCAAGCGAATGGAGATTTCTCATTCCCAGCTGTAGTGGGCATCGCCCTATACTTAGCGAAAGAACTTGATTTCGCCCTTCCTTGATAAATATCAATGACTTTCAAGCTGCTGCTTCTTGCTCTTCCACGATATAGAGCTGTCTCCAATGACAATACAATTGATTTTGCATTTCCAGTGATGGATTTCCTGCCCAATCCGCATCGGAGTCTCCTGTCATCTGAAGGGAACTGGAAGATGGGAAAAGAAGACCTTTTCCAGGTGAACCCTGAGGATTCTGTATGCGGCATCTAGATGTATCGTTCTTGGCTTCTGCATGAATTGACTCACGACTCCAACAACATAGGCAATGTCGGCTCGATCCTGTTTATATTGGCAGGAGGAGGTACAGCATGAGTGGGTAGGGGATTGGTAGTGACATTGGGACGGTTTGCCCTTGGAACGGCTATTACTATTATTAGAGTCAGTAACTATTAGAATAGTCTATTATATAGCTATCTTATAGCCTATTACCATGATCTTATACTTATAGGGTTGTCCCCACCAGATAAAGAAATGTCTCTCTTATAATATCTGGAGCTCTACCAGGGAATCTTATCGTTAGGCCTGGAAAGAGTCTTCACTATGGAAGGGCAGTGGCTTGACCCGAGGAGATGAAGGTGACTCTTGTTCCAGTGAATACAACCTATTCTTTGTGACTGCTCTGCAGGCTTGACTTCTTCAGCTTGAAAGACATCTAAGGAAAGAGCTACTTAAACTTAAGAAATTGATTTAGAACCCTTCATACTCGAGAATAAGGTCAGGAAGAAGATGAGTGAGCTTCAAAGCACTCAACAAAGCGCGAGGAGCCCACTCACAATTCTCATTGCCTTTAAGGCATCGGCGAACACTATGTAAGCAGCATCAAAGGAACTGAGACTTTTAATGCTGCTTTCAAAAACCCTTGATTAAGAGGTTGAGGGGGCCTCCGATCCTCTTTCGTGTGCAACGTTTAAGAGTGGAATCCTCTAACTTGATTGGCTTGACGCTCCTATGACAGTCCTAGTTGGAACTAGGACCCCCCCCTTCGCTATCTATCGTAAGTGATTGTCCCAGGCGAGGAACTGCTACAATATAAAATAGAATCTTTATCTGTACTTTTTTATTTTTTAATGAGGTAAGAATTCATACTTTTCATAGATCTTTCGATCGAGAAAGGTGCAGCGCCTTACCGGGACTTTGACTCTCAAGGTCATCCGGAGCCACTTTAAGGCAGTTTATTGACCGTAGCAAGGCAATGTTCAGTAGTGGGGTAAGCACTAGCGAGAAGCTTTTCTTGGGATTGTTTTCCCAGGCGTGCCTATGAGCTTTTTTCTGAGGTCTATAGCAACGACAGAAGGATTTGAAGGAAAAGGAAAGGCATTGTGTTGTGTCAGGAAAGAAGGAAAGCCCAAAGGTAGTCGATATCCTCTGTACAGGGTAGGGCTTTTCACGATGGCACCGAAGCCCATATCTGATCTGGAACTTGAGAAAGCCTCCCGGGCCGGGTTGACTACGAAAGGAGTGGCGACAGAGGATCATCCACCTCTTTTAGATCTTTCACCGCGTCGCTGAGATTCAATGATTCCATCATAGGCCCTTTCTCTAGAGCCTAGAGATCCTATAAGCTTTCGGGGCTCTGTAGAGATGGGAGCGGATTCAGTGAAATAGGAGGCTCAAGTGGTTCATCCGGCTATTCAAGGGATATTCTAAGAGGAAAGTACGCTATTCGTCGGTGAGGGATCTATGGTAGCTCGTGTATCTCTTAGCATCGATGGCAGGCCTACTTTTTACAGCTTGAGACTTCCTTTGAAAGGTTGGAATCCAGGAATCGTGGACTAGAGCCCTTATTCTAGGTCGATGTGCCACCAATACATTCTACCTTTGAAATCTGGCTTTACCTGGGCCGCTTCTCGACCGAGATCCCTTCGATGGATGTCACCGTGCTTGTCTCTTCTCAACTGGATTTGGCTTCTATTTAAGACTTATTGAATATTGAATCTAACTACTAGCATCGGTCCCTTCCACTCGGCAAAGACCCCTCTTTCGTTCGAGCAAAGGACGCCTAACCTGAAAGAGTAAATACGGGTTTTCCTCGATGCGAAAGAGCTAGATCAGTAGTTTATCTGGGACGAATTCCTACTTACTTTTCTTAGTAATGGTAACGAAGGTATGCCAAGGGAAGCTCGGGCCAACCTATGTCTCAGTAGCTGCCCGAGAAAGGACCACTCAATCCAGACAGGTTCTCGCAACTGCCTTTCAAACAGGACCTCGAGAGGCAAGCCATGGAAGTACCACTAGGTAGGGAGCGAGCTCCTACTTCATTGGATGTCTGATCAAAATGGGGGCTTCCAACTGAGATTCATGAAGAGAAGAGAGGACCCGACGTCACAACCCGTGTCGAGCCTATGAACGAGTATGCCCGAGTGGAACTGATAAGATCAAAAGACCCGACAGAGCAGGAAGTGACCAAGTGCAGTTGACTACAGAACCTGCCCCGTCTATCTCATCGAGATCTAGAGGATGACACCTGACCCCTGAACGGATTAAGATCAGCTTCGACCAAACCTAGGGTCTACTACCGGTTCTTTACAAGGGCCGGGCCCACTATGAAATACAGTGGTACGTGAGTCGGAGTTTGAAGCGGATTGCAAGGTAGCTGGGGAGGATAATACGGAATTTATTTTTCAAAGCTGGAATGTCTCAAACTAGGTGCAGGCCAATTGACCAATGCTTGGGGGATCTCCTTTATTTGCTGGGGAGAGAAGGCGCAGGACTCTTTCCTAGAATGTAGCCTATCAGTAGAAACTCTATCCTGGAATTGAGACCATTTAGCTTGGCAGTGAAGCGTGAGTCGTCACTTCTGCACTGGTTGCAAGAACAAGGTTCCTCTCGCACTCGCCCGCATAAGCGCATAAGATAGAAAGGAGTCTATGACAACCACTACTTTGTGACTCTTTCTTTACTGGATTGACAACATGAGAAGCTTTACAGACAGATATGTGAGAAAGGAATTCATTGAATCTGATAGATCAACCGGCTTAGGAGACTACTTTTGTATACCCTGATTCAAGAACAAATAGCCTAATTCCAGCGTAGATTTGCTACCAATATACAGGATTCTATGGCATCTAGGTTCGCTTTCACCCTTTCCAGCTACCGATTTCTCCCAATCCACTACTGAGATAAGAAGTGCAGTCTCAATTCGCTACTTATCGCTTTAGTTTCCACAACCTGTCTGAACAAGAAGTCGACTTATCGGCGAAGGGAATTACGAACAAACAGTATTCGCGGTGAGTCGATGTCGATGACCCTGTTCTTTTTCTTTATTCGTGCGAGGGGTACTTCCCCGGGTATGGGGTACGGTGGGACTTCTGAGCTGTTGGGGTGAGCTATTGGTCTGGTCCTGACGCTGGGGTGCGAAAGAAAGAAAACAGAGTAGGGGTACCAGCGCTTTCATCCCCAATCCTTCTCAGTAACGAATTCCCTTACAAACTACCAATCTCACTCTGCGCCATGCCAGAAAGAAGGATTTCATGTGTACGGTGAGGAGCCCCTTGCCTCTAACCCTTTCAGCACCGAGGCATTCAAAGTCTCCGGAAGAGTCCCGTGTTTTTGGTATACCGCATCCTTCTTTCTTGTGTAGGGTGAAACGTGCCCTTCCCTTCCTATTGCCTCAGCATCGACGAACAACTAGAGAAATGGATAGGGAGAATGGCTCGACTGAAAGGGAGAGGGAAGAGAATCAGATCTCCGACCTGCGCCCTGTCGACTTCTCTTTCGTAGCTAACTGATCGAACAACGTTGACCCCGAACCGACTCCGGATCCCTTCATGTTTCTTTCTCTCTGTTCTTGTTCTCTACGATCGAACTTTCTACTATCGTATCTCTTTTGCGGATCAATATGACGGATGACATGATCGTGCTTTTTTTATTCAAGTGGGTCCTTTTCCAAGAGCAGAATGAGAGCATCGGAAATCATTTGTTCTAAGATCACTAAGGCAATTGGGTCTGTATCGAACTCAATAGGCGCTTTATCAAGTATTTCGAACTTATCACCCTACATGTCCGATCGTTCACAAGCCTTCTAGATCGATACAATATTGTGATTGATCCGGTGAAATCCCCTCACGCGTAGGCCACCAACAACCATCATGCACAGATCGATCCTTCCATCATGTGCGAAAAGCGAATACAGTTGTTTTTATGTAGGGGGTTGTCGGAGGTCCAGCTAGCCGCTAAAGGAAGATTCCTCATAAAGATGGATCATAAGCTTTTCAATCGGACAAAGTTATCATGGTATCATGGGCCCGGAGCAGATAGAGTTGCTGTCGAAGAGCAACCGACTCCCAAGGTTCTCTCGGTCAAACAAGAAGGAGGTAACCTACATCCGTTAGAAGTATTCTTCACATCATTTGCAGAAAGTGATCTTGACAAGCCTTGAGAAAAGATATTAGTGGCAATATTGATTATTTAGTTCAGGACGGAGCTTTAATACCAATCCGTGAATGTATTTGCAGGGTTATATCTCCGGTCACTAATAAATAGGTATGCATACGTGGTTTCTAACTCAGATGAAGCACAGGCGTTTGTGGGTAAACCGGAAATCGGGCGCTTACAAGCGACCTGGAGGGGCTATTGACAGATAAGAGTGTTCCAGTGGAAAAGGAACGATGCCCAGGTACGAGGGAGGAGCAAGTTTTAGCTAATGGAGCAGTTTGAGTATCACCAGACCGCAGGCCTCGGCTTAAGAACGAGAGCGTATTACGTTCACTACAAAATAGGACTTCCCCTTTCTTTGCTGAATAAACGTCAGTCTCACCGCGCAAATTGGCTGAACTGCACGCTGGAGTTCTCTCGAAGAAAGACCTATCTCCTGGGCGAGCGTTGGAAGAAAGACCTTCTTATTTGTTTGTTTACCAGGCGTAACTCTAATGCTTTCTAGCGGGTCTCACTCTTTCTATTGATCATATTTTCCTCTTATGGGAAGCATGCTTCAACCATATCCTTTTACCTTTACTCATCCAGTCAAGTATAAAGATGGTCGACTCTTATAGATGTAGCAGTCGTTCTTTTGTCTTACAGTCCAAATAGCTTATTTAGATTTAGAAATCCCGGGCTAGCAAGTAGGAGTCCCAATGCTTTCGTCTCAGGGTAGAAGAAGGGGAGAGGCATAGGCTAGAAAGATAGGATTCGAAAAGATTGCTTACTCTGATATAGAGTTAAAGGGAGAGCAGTGGTCCGCACGCACCGTCGGATCATTACATTAAGGTCAAGCCTTCTTCGCCCTCTACGGGGAAATTCAATGCTCAAGTTGTTATACCAGTCAAGTTTCAATATCTAGTCAGTTTTACGAATTAAGCAGTCTACTTTGACTTTGACCAAGCTGTTTCATTTCAGTAGTGAAAGTCGTTCCAACAGACAAAGACTAGAAGAGAAGCTCTGCTAAAGAAGGGACTTCTACTAACCAAAGGAGAAGCTAGAAGGAAGACAGGAGAGATATTCTGCAGAAGTCATACTAACCTAACAATATTCTCTTTCTTTTCTATCAAGCAGAAGAGAAGGCGGGCCTCTCACCATGAAGTAAGGATAAGATCTCGGCCATGGGCGAGAGAGTGTTCCGGAAGGTAAGGGGTGAACATTCTCTCTTCTACGCGAATTCATAGGCGAAGAAGACTAATCTCTTTAGTACAAGTAAATAGGTGAGATATTTGATGTGAGGAAAAGACAACTCAATCGGTTCACTTTCTCAAGGTCTGGTACTAAAGATCCAATCCATGTGAAAACGAAGTCTCATAGTCAAAAGGAGAGTGTGATCCTTAATGCGGACCCACGGACCACCTTGACTTATGATTCAGTGTCCCTAAGAAGAATTTCCATTCCCTTCCTGTGTAGGTCGACTCGTTACGGAATCGAACCTAGAACTCAATGTCTAACCGAGAATAAATAGAATGAAACCTGTGAACAATAAGGTTTAGTGATTCCCCTAACCCTCCAGTCATAGCTTCTCGGTCCTGTAATCGAGATCTTTCGTTGTTGCAGGAGCTGTAGTCATTAGTTTTTTAGTCACATGCGAAAGCTTGTACTCGTCGTCTTTCCCAGCCGTGCCCCAATAAGCAGTTTCAGCAAAGCGGGCAGACGAAGAAAGCTCTGTAGATAGATCTTGTCTAAGGGAAGGATTCAATCGTCCAGTCCGTAATGAGAGATTCAGGTGGTTTGAGTATCTACATCTACGCCTGATGTGAACCCCAAGTATGAATAGGAATCCATCCGCAGCTTTAGGTATTAGTGTGCCCACACCCTCATAGGGGGAAGCCCCTTATCCTTATAGGCATAGACATCGAGAGGGGAGTACTTCATCGGCATAGGCAGCATCCCTGTTTTAAAGGTTTCATCTTCCTGTCCCCTTTCCCACTTCCGGGTAAACCTAAGGCTCTTCCCTATTTTCTAAGAGGGCTTTGAAGCTAATAAAAGCCTTTCTCAAACTGGGGGGATACTTTCGAACGAAGAAAACACAATTTAAGACACGAAAATGCCAATAGAAAGAGTGAGACATCTGGAAGCAGTCAAGATAGAATTCTCGAAATGAGGAGGATGGGCCCTTTTGCCCAACTCCGGAATTCCATTATTTTGAGTCTTTCACCAATCAACTATTGACGTATGTAGAATAGGTTGTTCTTTCATAGTCATTCTTTCATCGAACTTGGTGTTCCCACAACTGTCGACAAGAATGAAGGTCGTGAAGCGTCACTCCCCGTTTTGATGCATGATTTTAAATAAATTCACTTGATGACGGAAATGGGCGTTGACCTTCTAATGCTTTCTTGCTTGAGCGAGTGGAATACGAGTAACGAGCGAACGGAGCGTGCGAGCGAACTAGATGTAGCGAGAGCTAGAGATAGACTGATTCTCTTATTCAATTTCGTGCTTCATTTCCTCTTTAAACTGTAACAGTTCTTTATTTCCTACTCATTTTATCTCTAATTCTTCTCTTTGTAGCAGTGGCTTTTCTTAGTGTGTCCTCCAACTTAGTCATGTCTTTGATTTCGTCTTTCTCTTTCTCCTTCGGATCCTCGAGTTCTCTTAGCTCCTCAGCCTCCTTGCCAGCGTTTATTCTTATATCGAATGTGTTCTTCTCAGCCCTCTTAAAGTTGCTGAATACTTCAAGAAAAGAAAGGGAGTAATCAATGAGCAGTCAAACCCAAGAGAAGTCAAATGTCTAGCCTCCCTCTTCCAATATCTCAGTCTTGACAAGCCTGCATCCTTCACATGAGTAACAGAGCTTATCAGATAGACAAACTCCTTGAAAGACCGCCGGAGAATTGGATTTCGTCTGGCTTCTTTCTTATACTTCTTTTGAGAAAAGGCAGGATCCTGAGGGAGCAAACTGAAGAAAAAGGGATACTCATCGTACATGATCTGATACTCAGGATTCTGTGCTAAAGGTCTGGGGGCTGTTAAAGAAGTCTCGTTGCTATCTCTGGGTTGACATAGTCTCTCCTCACGACGGTCTGCTAATAGACCTCGTTGAATCAATTTCTGAAGTGTCGCAGCCTTTCCTTTGAGATTGCCAATCAATGCACTGACATCAAACATAAGAGATGAGGTATTGTCGCCCAACCCCCATAATCTCCACTGCGTTTACAGCCTGATCTCTATCTTCAGAAGGAATTTCGCTCACAGCCAGCCGAGCAGAAGTCTCAGGTTCAGTACCCTTCGTGTTTGGAATGTCTGGAATAGAAGATACCTCACGACCAGACGCTGGTGATTTGTCTTTGTGCTGAGATGCGGTCTCTACAACAGTTCCATGTTCTGACATCTCTACATCAGCAGTTGTTGCTAGTTTGGAAGGAGTAACTGTTACCTCTGGTGTGTTGTTCAATAGAGATAAAGGCTGGAAATCCCTTTCTGGACTCTGTTCTGAAGCAATTACTTGTGAGGAGACCTTTATCCCCAAAGGAGCAGGGAAAGATGAGAAGAAGAGAAAGAATGAACATTGTGAAGACTTTTTTTAGAGTTCAATAGCTGGGAATAAGGCTTACCGAACGTCAGTCCAATACCATGATTTCAGAGGAGTCTCTACTTTCGGAATTGGCCTGACCCTTTAAGGTCCTACGAAGCTTTTCTCACGCCCCAACGTAGCTAGGGTTTGTGTAGAAGTAGGTCTTCTTAAGGAAAACCTCCCAACTCGTCTTTGGATTGGATCTACTGTGTATGGATCACTAGCAATAAATCGTTTCTTTTTGAATACCTAAGTTTTTCAGGCATTCTATTATCACTTTCTAAACCGGGCCGGCTGAAAAAACCGTAACGTATCCGGGTCGTACGCCTGGAACAAGTCGTACAATTTCGGCGATTACAAAAATAAAGGAGTATATCCCTCTCCTTTAGTGTCTTTCCACTTCTGTCGTTCAGGAACAAGCACTTCGCCTAATTTTTTAGAATCTCGGCCCGGTTTTTCCCCACTAACCAATTATGTTACGACCACTGAACAAACTTGGTTGACGAACATGGTTTATGCGCCGCTAATGTAGCGGCTTGTCGAGCATTTGACAAACTCACACCATCCATTTCAAATAGGATTTGTCCCGTGGACACACGAGCAATCCAACCCGTAGGATTTCCTTTTCCTCTTCCCATTCTTACTTCTGTAGGTTTCCCGGTAATAGGGAGATCCGCGAGAACTCTTACCCATATCTTACCATTTCTTCGGAATTGTCCGCTCATAGCACGATGGAATTGTCCGATTGTAGCCCGACGCGCTGCTTCAATGGCTCGATATGAAAGACGACCAGCTTTATAACTTTTAGTGCCATATCTTCCAAAACCAAGTTGTGTACCGTCCGGTTTCCAACCCCTACTACATCTGCCTTTACGATATTTACTATATTTCGTACGTTTCGGATATAGCACGTACCCCTTTTTTTTTACTATATGAAATCCACACTTTGACACCTGAGATTCCGTAACGAGTAGATACTTCCGCAGGAGCATAATCGATTTTCTGGTTAAATACATTACGAGATGTTTTTCCATACTTTCCGCATTCAGTTCTAGCAATTTCTGCGCCTTCTAATCGACCTGAACAACATATACGGATCCCCTCAACCCCTTTATTCATTACTAATGGAATATCCTTCACTATTTTACTAAAAATGGAACGAAATGATCTTGTTTTGTTCCTCAGTTGAAAAGATATGTCTTGAGCAATCGGAGAAGCACTTTGATAAACAGATTGGATCTTGACCGACTCAATTAAGGTATTAGTGTTTGTTCTATTAGACAACAAAGATCGCATTTTTTTGACTTCGTTTAAATAAGAGTTGTACCCGTACGGAATTCTTCTGTTTCTCAGTATGATCTCTATCATCATCTCTATTCCCTTTATCAATTCTCCTATCCCACCTAGGTTTATGAATTTCTCTATCAATTCCATTACCTTATCCTTACCCATGAGGTTCCAACATTTGATCCTTAATTGACCTAGGAGTTGTTCCCGGGCATCCTCAAAAAAAAGGTTATTATACACCCCAACCCCATCTCTTAGAAAGAAAAAGGTAGCACCGAAGAAAGGAAAGAGCGAGATGGTGGTTTTTGTTGTTCCCGCGAAGCGAAGATCATTCGCTTGGCGAATGAAGTGGGTCAACCTCTTTTTGGATTCGGCCAAACACTTTTTATCGCTGGTCAAGCTTTCTACAAAAAAAGCGATGCGAGAACGTATTCTCTTATCTAAGCTTCTTCCCTGTGCATTCGCTCCCCCCATCGTAGATGGTTCAGAAACGCCCGGTGCCACGAAATGATTGAGAACTACGACGGGGTCGAAATGCATTTTGTTCTTTGTATTCAATAAGTATTGCATGACCGAATAATTCAAGGAGGAGCGCACTGCAGGGAGGGTCCTTTTAAGTAGATGACTCGTCGGGCCGTCGGAGCGGGACTTCTTTGGAAAAAAGAACTTGAATAACTTCGTTTTTCTGAAGGAGTCGTCATTTTCTATCAGGAACGCTATGTCATTTACAACCCCGGCGTATTTCGGATGCTTGAAGGCCCCGCTGACCCGAAGTGATTTAGAAAGATTCTTCTTTTTCGATGGTGGTCGGTCATGGTATCCATAGCGTTGCTTTTTTTTCGGCCAAATCCTGATTTCGTTTTGCTTCTCCCGGTCGTCGAGCCTGATCGACTCGACTCTTTTCCTTGCCCCCCAGCCTTTCACTTCGTTTCGTTCTTCTTCTGTATCGTCGCTTGAATGAAGACACCCGATCGGCCCGACTTTCCCGAATGTCCACCACCGGCCCTTCTCCTTTCCGGGTCTGGTTTTTTCGCGTCGTTTCAGTCGTCGTGGTCGACGGGGAAGAAAGAAATGAATGAATGTTCTTTTGGGAAAATGTAGAATAATACACCTACCGAGACGAAAGCCAAAGGTGAGTCTCGTAGGTGGACGTATCGAACCGAAATAAGATCTCAGATTGACATCTTGATACACTGATTTACCATAATAATAAATAGAGTCAATGGCCGTGGGAAGAGCCGCTTCTTTCTTGCGGGGGGGCTTCCATTCACCAACGCAGACTAAAAGTGCTCTCCGAACCGTGCTGGATAGTCACCCATCACACGGCTCTCAAACCCAACCTGTGGTGGATCCCCCGGGACAAAGTCAAAGCGCTTGATCCTTTGCTCCATACTTTGAGATGCTCCTCCCCGCCGATCAAGCAGCGACGCTGCTCGTGATAGGCTTAGCTTTAAGCCGCTATCGTTCGGTTCGGATAAGTCAAGTCCCTTCGGTCGGTTCGCCCAGGGGGTCTTCCCTTATCTTCCTTAACGTTCAGAGTTGTTCTGGTTTGAGAAAGGAGCACCGGCTGAGCGCCCTGAATGAATAAGAAATGGACAGCAGAGAGAATCAATGATTCTTATTCAACCGAGTTGAAGCTAGCAACATGTCGATTACACACCGGAGGTTGGTAAGAACTGAGGCACAATGCCCCCCTAACCTAAGTGGGCCTACCAGCGAAGCAACTGGTACTTGATCGGGCGGGGGCTGTTTGGTTTCGTGCAACGCCCTCGCAGCAGGAAGAGGCAGTTGTCATTTGAAAGGAAAGGCCCCTTGTATAGGGTTCCAAACCTCAAGTGTATACTTTTTTTTTCGCCTCTATCTCCTTCCTTCCTGCGGGTGCTTTGAAAAGCTTTATTCCCGCGTAGACATGATTTGACGAAAGGATCGATATTCGGAAGAAACGGAATAAACAGAATCCACAGAGTCGACTGATGCATCTATACTATTGAGTTGAGAGAAAGAGAAGATGGGACTAGTTTGCTACTCCCGCGGGCCCTACTTACTTAACTCCTCCAGGAGGCAAGGGATTGCTGCTTCCACAGCAGTGTCCACTCGGTCAAATGCATCCGCCTCTGTCTCTATCTCCACTGCTGGATCGAAAGAAGAGATTGCAGAGTGAAGTAAAAGAAGAAAGGGTCGCCGGCTGCTACTAATAAGAACCTAAAAGAAGATCCATCCGGATCTACTACTGGATATACTTCCCGATCAACTGCTATTGGTGCTTGCTCTGGTGCTTATAGCCTCGTATACGGATCTGGATCACGATCTCGATATGGAAGGTATGCTGCTGGTAGTGCCCCTGCCTTTGCTTCAGGTGGATCAACTTTCTTTGCTACCTTTATAGCTGGTGGTTATCCCGAGTGAATTCAGTAAAATAGCTATGTATATCCCCCTTTTTTGCCCTTAAAGCTTCTTCCTCCGCCACTAATGCGGGTGGATCGACAAGATCAATGGCTGGCTACTGGTCTTGTTTGTTAAGTGAAGCCGCTGCTCGATCAACGCTAAGGGATGCTGGAACAGGCAAGGATGCTGGCACTAGTCTCGCTGCTGGTGATGGGTCTTTAACGGATGCAACTCTTTTTTGTTGTTCCGCCTCAACCGAATCAACAGGATCTACTGTTGAGGGTGGCTTTTTGGGAAAAAATTTGAATTTGATAAATCAATGGAAAGGTTGATGAGATGGAGGAAAGCGATGTGGAGAAAAAAGACAGGATCGAAGAACAGAAAAGGAAAGGTATATGCGCCATCCCCGTGCTGCTTGTTTCGACGGCAAGCCAAGCTATGGATCGGCCGGCTAAACAACAAAGACTGGGAGCATTAAAGAGTACATTTAAGTAGCAGAATTGTGAACGTACCCCTACCCTCTTGCTTTGGCGGCTGCTGCTGGAGTTGCTGTGTGTGAGCGGCTTTAGCTGAGCCTGACATGCTACCACCTAGGAAGTCGGACTAGAAGAAGGCCTAGGACGGAGTTGGAAACCATTAGCTTTGGGGGCCCCGGTCTTGGTGTATCCAACCATCGACTTCCTGCAGTCACGAAGGACGGCAGCGATGTACGGAATGCCCGGGCTACTGCCTATAATACCTTCAAGAATAGGCCTTAAGTCATTGATTCCAGTCCAGGGAATTGGACTGCAAGTCAAATGACTGAAAAGAAGGGTCCCATCATGTATAAGGAAGTTTCAGGCTGGAAGGTTGCGCAGAAACCGGAGAGAGAGTCAATCTACTCGACAAAAGGAAGAGCATCGATTGCGCCTTTCTTTAACTTTAAGGTAAGTGCTATATAAGACTTAGTTATTCGACGGTTCCTTTTGTCCACAAGCAAGTTGTTACCACACGGAATCGGCGATGAAACCTGTATAGCCAACCAAAGGGCCACCCCTGCAAGAAAAGGCCCCTTACTATAGATAGGCTAACGCGCTTTATATTATCTAATTAGTAAAGCAACCTTTGTTGATATAAAACAAGCTTACTTACTAATAAAGCGGCAACAAGCACCTTCTTTCTCAAAGTCAAATTTCGCGCTTGTTACTTTAAAAAGATTGCAGCGTTAGCGCTTTACTAATAATATTAAGATAGAAAGTCAAGGCTCTTCTCCTTTTCTACGAATCTACAACTCTCTTCTCTTTACTGAGCGAGACTCCATCCATATCCCTTCCCTACTAGTGGGATATTCTTAAAATTCCATTCTATCATTTGTTTGACAGCTTAAACTAGGCTCCATTTTAGATTGGTTTTCGGTCTTAATCAAGATAGGTCAGGGGCGCGTCGGAACGGTCGGTGGCTGCTTAGTCTCATCCGAGAGTCTAATCTCTTTGTACTGCTTTTTTTTTTCTTTGAAAAAAAAGAAAGAAGGGGGTCGATTTAGGCTCCTTCCCTTCCACTGCATAGCCGCGCTAGCCGGTACTACGAGCCCTCTGTCCCACGCATCTAAGCAGCTCGCGCTCGCGTGGTTCACCGGTTCCACCGAAAACTCTTATTTGTTGAAGCGGAGCATAGTGCGCTTTAGGCGCTGAGCGAGAAACGTCTCTTCTTTCGTTTCGGTTTATTCACTGATCTGAAACTTAGCACTTGTTTTGTTTTCTTATTGATTCCAGGGGCGGCGGCCTTCTTGAATGAAGTCTATCCGAACCGAATTAGCACTTCTCAGATCAGGCTAGGCCTCTCCAGCTGAGCTGGGCGCCGGGGGCCTGGATGCGCTAGCGATCGGCGCATAGGGGGGGGGTGGTTGCCCGGGTTTCTCGGCCTGGTATCCTGCACCTCGCGTTCATGATATCTACATTCAACTGTGCCCCGGAGACACGGTCGAAGCACGCCCGCCCAGTGTGCTTCTTTCACGACATGCTCTGGTCCCGGGTGTTTCCCAGTGGTCTTCTAGCGTTAGAAGAAGTCGTGTCCGTCCCGGACATCCGCAACGTCCTCCCACGCTTTTTTTTTTTAATATAGGACAAACTGAAGAAAAAAAAAGACTGACCCATTCCCTTTCGGTGACTTTCGCGGTCGCCCTCACTGAACCGACTTGAATCTGAACTACGATTCAGAGCCAGTCTTACCGAAATCGGATTTCCTTTTCGTGCCATATGCCTTTAGACTTTACTTTATTTCCCCCTTTTTCTTCCCGGTCCAATATTTGTTCTCGAAAGTCTTCGTTTCCGTGTAGAACTCAAAATTGTTGACCCCTTCAGTGATCTTACAACGAGTTTTGCAAAAGTCAATTCGTACGGAGCAATTAACGAATTACGGCAAAATAGAAGATCTACAAAATAGAATATCTACGTGACCAAATTTTCCTGTTCAAAAAAAAGAATTCCACTCGGTGCGGTGGCATCAACAATTCCATCAGTTCTTGGTTCTGTGGATGAAATTCCAAAAGAGAGGGCCCTGGTAGAAAGACAGAAATCGTGTTCGGGCACCGTACCCTAGGTAGGTCCTCTCTTCTCTATATGCTAAATCTCCATACCTCTCCTTCTCTTCCGAGATAGGGAACTCCAAGCCATCAACATTTGGGAAAACGTACCTTGATGCAAACCTATTCACCCTAACCCCCCCACCACCCTTGGTTATTGTTATTTCTTTGCTTCTATTCCTTCTATCTGCCTTTACTTCGTTCGATATGGTATACTTTTCTTCGGATTTCAATTTAAAGTGAGATGGTGAGGTGAGAGTCTTTTCCTGACCCGAAAGCAAGGGGAGGGTCAGACTGTACCGCTTTTCAGATGCAAATAGGTTCCCCTTTGGCTGCTCCTCTTATTCCATTACCGATTGCTTCTAGCGGCGGATGATAGGCAAACCTCTCTCGTGGCTCTTGCCCGTCCTAAAAAAGGCCTCTTTCTTTCCTACGAAGCCTTGGACAAGTAGTCTCCTACCAAAATACTCTCAGCCCTCACACCCCTACTTGGTCAAAACCCCATTTTACCAAAACCTATACCTATACTTCTAATACAATAGGGCATCCTCCTATCTTACTTATTGGTATTCTAATCTAATAAAATGGGGCATCCTCTTATCTTGTTCGTATTCTAGTTAAAACCTCCTCTGATAGGCCTATCCTATATCAGTAAATGACTCGTCAGAATCAATATACGGAACTACCTAAAGGCCATGGTCGCTGCATCTGAAATCGTTCGTTCACCCGATCTCTACGCTAAAACGCTAAATCATTTGGGCTCTTTCACACAGGAATTTCGTGAATAAGGAAGTTCCTTCTCGGTTTCGAATGCCAATTGGCAACTGCTCTATTTCATATCATCCCACCCAGACCTATACGCTATTTCACCAACGATCATCTAATTCCTGGAAAAGGCAGACCCACATACGGGATCCTGACCATGCACCGAAATAGGATGACCTATAAGTAAGGCTTTTCCATTGTTCGATGCGAAGAATAGCCTAGTAAAGTAGCCATATTCACAAGGAAAGGAAGCCATAGACCGATGGCATAAAATGAGTTGGATTTCCTGTGCTAGCAAGAAGCAATTGGGAGGAATGCCCCTTCGGGTAGCTCATTAGGATTCAACAAACAAGCAGAGGTTATACACTCACTTAAAGCCAAAGAGGAGATAGTGCGCAATGAAGACCAATCCGAGTTCGTGCTATTTTATGAAACAACGTATTATAAGGATAAATGCTTGACCCTTACCTACCTACGAGACATCTCAATCGTGCCGAGTAAAAGCTCCATCCAAGACATTCAATGAAGGGCAATTGACTATTTCAAGAAAGTCAAATAGATGCGCATCTTAGGTTGTAGATGTTATTTTCAACTAGTAAGCCTCTCCCCAGTGCTATGGCTTTTTCTACAGTCTCTTCCTTAGAGCATGGGCTTTGGGGGATTCAAATCTTCTATGGCTATCTTCTAGTATGCGGTTAGGGCTTTCTTTTCCCATGGTTGCAGTAAGGATTTTTCTAGCACTTGAGAATGAGAATCGATTTTCGCTTTACCTCAAGCCTATAAGAAAAAGAAAGATACCTAGGAACGAATCTCCGTAGTGAAGGGTGAAGAGGAGTCTTTTATCCATTCATTTTTTTCTGCGCGGAGATAAATGGTAACGAGCTAAGCAAGCAAGTAAACCACTTCTCTTCCTTGCGTAGGCGAAGTGAGTTGGCTGTTTCGAGCTAGTTACCGCTCCGTGGGATAGAGTCGGAGAATCTACTTCTTCAAGGGCTTTAGAATCGCTTGTTACAGAATACGTTTTTAGGAAGAATCCGCTGCTTTCAATATCCGCTCTTTGAAAGAAGTAAATGGACAAAGCCTTTTTGCCTTGCCTTGATTACCACCCGACTTGATGACGCTCATCGAGCAGGAAGTAGACCAGCCGTCTGAAGCCTTCCCCATTTCCCTATCCTCAGATAACGAAGTGACTGCACCAAAAGAGCACACAAAGCAAAGGAAGGGACTCACCAAGCAAGGGCGATTGAGGATTAAATCAAGCATAAAAGACATACCCGAACCGAGGTCTTTGTCCCCCAGTTCACGACTCAAAAGAGTTAAACCTTACAAGTGCTAGGAAGACTTTAATTAAGGCCGACAGAGGAGTGAATGCATGGGATAGATTAAATTAACTATTCATATGCCTCTCTCAATTCCGATTTCATGGACATCTAAGATCAGAAAAGGAAAGGTCAGATCAATAGGTAAGAGATCCACGTGCATTAGATCGGCCAATAGCCGTTAGATCCGCTTCCTTTAATGCCTACAGATCAGCCTGAAGGAACCCTTTTGAGGAAGTTGTTTAGCCTTCTAGCAGCCTTCTGGCAATCGGTTTAAGGCAGAGGCAGGGAGTTCATAAGTAAGCATGAAGCTTGCCTGACTTGACTGACGAATGGAAAGCAGAACTGGCGCTTAAGTTAAGGAAAAGCCGTAGATTGAATAGAGAAAGAAGGGCTGAGGCAACGAGTTCAGCTGCTCAATTGAAGCGGAGAAGCTAAGCTTTCCCCACGCGGTTAAGAAGCTGAAAGAGAAGCTACTGGGCATGGGCATCCTCACTGACGCTATTTAGTTATTCGGGATCTGAATTCCCACTAGAGAAGACGGGAGTCAGGGGTCATGTCCGGGTTATCCCCGTATTGTATTAGCGAGAGGCGGAACCCTTCTTTCTTAATCAGACGATTTCTCTCCTATCATGGATGATTGATCAAAGTCTGGTATGTAGGAATCTGAGTATCAATCGACTGGCATCGCCCTTCACTCATCAATTCCTCAAAGTCTGAAACCCCAAACTCCAACGGATCAACAGACGATTCGGGGACAGAACCTGACTCGGGGACAACGGAACGGGTACTATCTTGTCCCAGTAAACAAACTCCTAACAAAGAACCTAGCCGGAAAGGCCTATTTTGAGCTCTAGCGGGTGTTCCCAGTCCTGATTGCCCCTCTTTCCTTTAAGAAAGAGTCTTTCTGATAGACGATTCCTCCTCGGCAATTAAAGAATTAAAGCCGATGAAGCCAATATGTTCTCCTAGCCTGGAGCCAATTTTCGACTTTCATATGTGTGTTTTGGCCCTTTTGGCCTTTTTCTTCTTTTGCCAGCTGGGGTGGAAACTGGTCTTGTCAATGAATTCTACTAAGAAGAGTAAGGAAAAGAGGAAGCCGAGTGAAGGGCTTGATCGGTGTCACTACCCCGCTTCCCAACGCCAGAAGTCTGTTTTTCCTAACGAGCCTAGCTGCCATTTCAGAGGATGGATGGCACCTGTTTTTCTTTCTACAGCTGTTATAGCTTCAACTTCTTTCCAATAGCTGCTTGCTTGGCTTCAAAGCCTTACCTGCCCTTCGCCGCCTCCACAGGTCTGGTCGATTGGTTACTTCCTTTTTGGATTAGTCTTAACTAAAATTCTCTCTATAAATATAAAACGGTACAAGAGACGGCGCAGCGCTGCCTACGCGCTAATTAGCTTCCGATGTCGAAAATTCTCCGGCATTGATTGAAGGTAAAGCCTTCACTTCAAGCTTTGAAGCTAAGTCCGCTATTCCTCTGATAGGCTCTAGGCCTTACCTTACTCTTTCGGGGTTCACTCTTCTACTTAAGCTCCTTAAGTTCCTAGCTAGGCTGATGCCTTTGCCGAGTCTGAAACTCCGACTCCTAAACTCAAAACTGGCCGGAAATGCCCATTTTGAGCTCGCTCTGGCGGATGTTCCCGCTGATCTTGACTTTACAAATAGTCAGCTTCTGTCTTTCCATACAGAGTATGGCACCTTTCTTGTCTCTTTTGTCTTTCTGTGGCTGGTCTTTCTTTCCCTTTTTCATTCTTCACAAATGCATCGAATGCTTTTTTGGAGGGCGCTTGACCTGTCTTAGCTTTACAGCTTCGTTCCCTTGCTGCCCGAAAGGCCTGATTTTCGACTTGAAATTATACCGATGATTCCCGGGTAATAATTCCACTGAAGCCTATGTTACCGACTTTTGTTTAGAGAAGTTAGAGTTAGGACATGCCAGTCTCCGATTAGATTTTCGTTATTTGATGTTTTTTGAATAAGATTCCCAGAGTGAAAACTGTAAAATGTTCTTTTTTTTGAAGCCGATTTCACCCTCTTTGCTTGGGGAAAGGCTCTCAGTTCTCCCAGCTAAGAGTAGACGACGAGAATGGCACTTGTGCCCAGAAGTCATTAAAAGACCGTTCGCCAACTACTCTACTATTGATTGATCACTCGTTAACCCCAAAATGGAAAGATTCAGGAAAAGCCGATTGGCGGCATCAGACTATTCAGTGGCAGCTTCTGATGAAGCGAAACGAAAAAAGCCTATTTATTGATAGGTCAGGCCTTCAGAAAGACTTGTGCCATCTTAATCTTCTAGTTTTCACTCTTCTAGTTTGCCGCGGAGTCGGCAGAAGTTTGATCATCTACAGCATCTGATTCCGGTGAAGCGAAAAGAAAGCTATAGGTAAGTCAAGGCCTTACAGTTTAAGTGAAGGATCAGTGCCCTTCCCGTTTTCTATTACTTACTTTTCTGCTTACTATTTAGAATGTCGAGTACCGTCCCTCCTCTAGGGAAGGAAGCCTTCAATCTAACTAAACTAAAGGGGTAAGCCCGGAAGCTTTGAAGTTGAAGCTAAGCTATTTAGAGAAAGACCGGCGGAGGGACTTGAAAGAATGTAAAAACTTGCACTGTCCCTTCTTCCTCCTCTAGGATTCCCCTTGCTGGGAGAACTGTTCTGGGAAACCCTATGTCTTTATTTATTAAAGAAGACTCTTCTCTGGGAAAAAGAAAGATTCTTTTACCGAATTGCTTTGAAAGTTGCTAACTCGGATGTTGTCTCCTAGTTGCTCCCTATTCTCGAACTGGAAAATTCTTCTTCTTCTTGCTATAACTATCCTCTCTAGTCTTCTCTTCCTATTCATTCTCTTTCTGTTGCCTAGGCATTATAGGCTAGGCTTATGTATTACTATTCTCTCAGATCTCTGGGCTTATGGATAAGGAGACATCCGATTCGGTTACACAATTCAATTGAGCAATAGCATCCGATTCAGTGGTGGCAGACCCTTTTTCACCAGACGCTTAGGGAAGACGCTCCGGAGACATCAGACGAGTCAGTAAAGAATCCTGAGGCCTAGAATGCCCAGTTCGAGTTATGGCCCGCTACGGGTCTTCTAAAGAGTACTCTCCCGTAACGGAGCTTATTTGCTAACTTTCCACATCCTATGTATATTCATTGAATTCAGCTACAACAGATGAAGTGGTAAGCCCGCTTATCTATTTATCTTATTATTTTAAGCGATAGCAGACTTTTCGGCTCGGTGAAAGAGGTTGTCTCGTCCATCTACTGAGTCAGTGACATAAGTGGTATCCTCTGCAGCAGCCAATTCATTAATCACTAAAGAAGACTCGGTTCCCCGGGCGGATGGGAAAGGAGATGAAGCAACATCAGTTGTATCAGCTACAGAATCTGATTCAGGTGAGGCTACAAGCCTATCTTCGACTTTCGTTGTTCTTTCTTCTTGCTGTAAAGTGCCATTTCCGCTCCCCAACGACAGAAGTACGAAATTACTAACTAGTCTAGTTGCCATTTCATTTTTCTGCCCGTGTGGCATGGGACTGTTTTGTTACCCTAAAGCAGAGAAAGCTGGATCAAAGGATGCTTTTGAAAAGGCCGATTTTCGGTATCAATTGCCGGATGAATTCAGTGACAGCCAAAGAAAGGAATTACAAACCAGTGATCTCCGCCTTTATCCAATGAAGCGAAAAGCCTAGTTCTCTGTAAAGCCTTCACGGAGTTCAAGACCGGCATCCACGCTTATTCTTCTCGAGGTTGACTCTTCTATTCTAGATCTAGAACAAGGACGGGCGCGGCAAGCCATTCTCTTACAGCAGAAGTACATTCTGACTTTCTATTTAAAGAAAGGAAAGACCTGAACACGATTCCGTAACACAGCTAGGCTTAAGGCCAACTACTGGCTATACTGACTACTTACTATTGTTCTAGAGCGGGGAAAGTCTTCAAGAATGTAAAAACAAGTGCCGTCCCCGATTCCTCTTATTGGAGAACTAGTCTAGTAGAAAGAATATTAACCGGCGAATTCCGATAGATAGAGTAGGGCCAAGCCCTTCTAAATCAATTCCAACCTTTCGCCCGGTCGCTAACCTATCTTTTTGAGTCCCGCCCTTCTTTCCTTCCAGTAGTGTAGGCGGAGGATTTTTTTTACGAAATAGCGTAAAAAAAAATGAGAAGTTTGCAGGTAAGGACAAAAAGACGGGTAATCAAAGAGGAAATGAATCATCATAGGTTGTTCAAGAATAAGGGACTGATGACTTTCCTGTTGATGCAAGTAACTGAACTGCCAATTAAGATACGAATGATAGCCCGCAACAGACCATTCTCAGGGCACAACAGGCGATTTGATCTTAGCTGATGCAGATGAAAGGGCTTACGACGAGTAGGCTCTTTTATGGAATAGAATAGTCTATTTATTCTATGTTTGGCATTTCCGCTCCTAAAGTAAGGGTAAGGAATCTTATAACGTTAAGGTGCGCCAATTCCGCAGTCGCAGGTACGTATCGATGTGCAAATGATGGGTAATTTTTTTTTATAAGATCGAAAATGGCAGGGACATCTCTTGGGTAAAGACTATGAGCCTAGCTAGGTCCCTTGTCACTAATCCGAATCTGCGGAAGAAGAGTAGGCACCTGAAGATGCTAAAGGAGCTAGCCACTATCATCGTATATAGAAGAGGAAAAACTCTTTGGCCGCATGAAGAGCGGAGCTGAACTTTTGTGACTAGCTGAAAGTAATCATTGATAACGCCTTGCACGCCCACCTTACCTTCCCCGCCACTTTGGCTTAGTCTTCTTCGTTTTCCTTTCTCCTTCGGGTAGGGTTAAGGGCATCTGAACGTAACGCTTCCTATAGTACTCTCTCTTTGACTTTCAGTCTAGTGCCAAGTGATGTATTATAATGAAATGATGTTAGCATATATATATAGTGTCAGATGTTATGAAAGTAGGGCTTTCTACGAAAGAGAAAGCGAAGAAGTATGTGAAATCGAGGCGCATTGGAATCATCGATCATATAGCTTGTGTGGTTCGCTGAGCCCGTGGAAGACAGGTGTTCGGGAGTCAGTAAGCCCAAGGCTCGCAACTCCGGAAGTGTCGTCGCTGAGGGATAGATTATTTGATATCTGCTGTATATCTTTCATTCCAGAACCAACACGGACAAAAAAACTGTCATTATTCTTATAGGGACCGATCTACCAACTTTTGATGCAGACAAACCGGAAGAGTATGTTACAAGGATAAAGTCGCATTCTCTCTATTCTATGAACCATCACTGATACCGCTAACTAAAAAAAAGAAGGTATAGGCAGGATGAAAGATGTGGTTCAGGGATTCTTTTCAGTCAGTCTTTTTCCCTCCCCGGCTAGAAGTTCCCGGAGAAGGGACGGAAAGAGGAGCAGTTTAGATTTGCTAAGATCAGCTGGCCGGTCATCAGCGATAAGGGAAAGTTAATAGAGCTTGTCCGGCACAGCACATGCGACGTCCTTCCCCACGCTCGTTCGGAAAAACAACTCTTTTTTTTTCTTCACACGGCTGAGACAAAACAAACCGCCCCCTACTTTCGAAGTGAGCCATTGGCAAGGAATTGATGCACAGAATCCGCTCTTTCTTTTGGGGACTAAGCGCATATACCTTTTCAATGAAAGAAGACAAGGTATATAGGAGGTTTTTTGGGGTTAAGTGATCGTGTCAATGAAGACTAGCGATCAACCGCCCAACGAGACTATATATATTTTATATACGATGAAATACGAGGCGACATGCCCCAGAAGCTTGCAGAATACCAAAGATGGACAATCAGTAGACTGCTGGATAGACTGGCTGGCGAGGCCAGGTAGATCTCTGTGGGGTCCCCTTCCCCGCTTCAAATGGGAAGGCCAACATCCTTTTGTCGCCTGTTAGCAAGACCGAAACTAGATGCGTCGAGCTGCCTAAGGTCTTGACCACCTCCTCTTATTTATTTAAAGGAATAAAAAAGTTCTCCCATAAAGTGCAAACGATACTCCGCATCTAGATCAAGTTACCTTTCAAACAGCTGATTCTTTCACTTCTATCAAAGAGCGTATTCTCGGCATCAATGCACCAACCCCTGGCAAGATCCGAAAAGCTATCTCACTTCCTTCTGTCCATCAATCCCACATGAATCGGCCTCAAATGCTAATGTCGGAATTCGATTCCTATTCTTTGTCCCAACTCTCTCCTCTCTTGCAGCTCCCTTTAAGATGTACTCCCAATGCTTTTTTCTCTCCGAATCGGCCAATTGCTTATCCTCACTGTGACGGACCATTCGCTTTCAGTGCAGGAAGGCCTACTACCTACTAATAGGCATATTCACTTGGATTCAATAGTAGCCTATGAATGCCATCAATCCGCTTAGAGGAAAATGCCATCGTCTGCTTGCCTTGTCCTATTATTTATACTATTGATGGAACCTCAACAACCGACCGGCTATTCCCAAAGAGGCGGACTCTAGTCCCATCTCTTCACGAATTCGGGCCGGCAGCAAATCCCGTAGATGTAAAGAGGAGATATAATCCCCTAGGTTCGAATTCTACCTGGAAAAAATCCCTCGCCCTCGGGTGACTGAACTGGGTCAAAAAACTCTCTTTCAAGTCCCATGGGCACTCTTAAACTAGGCTATTCCTCGCATCGAGCAAGGAAATAGAGTCGGTCTTCTCTCTTGTTAAATGAAGCAAGAAGTCTTAACTAAGCCCAAAGGTTAGGGCACCCCCGGATTCAATTCTTTCGGAGTTCAAGAAATGGATCCGTTTAAGTTTAATAAGAAAAGCTCTTGCCACTGGCGGCATATCCTATGTTGTCGGGTTTGAAGGAAGAAGCTCAATAGCCATAGAGTAGTCAATACCCGTACCCGTAAGGTAAATTATTTCATTTAAGAAAGATCCCAAGTGCCATCCGAGAGTCTTCTTCGTCTTCTGCTTTCACTGTGGTGCTATTTTATTTATAATAAGGAATAGCAGGTTCAAGGTAAAGAACTCAGGCTATTGGGATCGATCCCTTTAGTTCATACCCGGCTCCAGGCGAAAAAGAGAAGAAAAAGGCTCTTCCTGGCTTAGAACTCGCTCCAGTCTTAGAACTCGTGTAGTATACTCCACTCGCTTATTCCGCTTGCTCCTATCGAACCAGCTTCTTCAATCCTGATGTTGTCACAAGAATAGCCTAGTTTCTTAGCCAAGGGAAATCCAGCCTTTGCAACTAGTTCAAATCGAACTAAATGGTTAAAAAGTGGTTCATTTAACCAGAAAGCGCTCAAGAGATAGAGAGTAAATGAACTGACGGAGGAAGGTTTTTTCGTAAGTACTGTTCGTCAGTGAGTACGTGGGAATAGCCCAGTAATGAATAGATATATAAGTCACTGAGTTCAGAAGCGAGGCGAACATCTACCTAGGGCCTTTGCTCCCTGTATCGGTTTGCGAAGGAAGCCCAAGAGAGCGGGGCCTCTTTATCGGTGTCCTATACTCTTAGGCATGGCACGCCCCCCACACACAGACCCGCCCCTATGAAACCCCCTCATGCCTTACAGGGAGGGGCTCTCTCTGAACAACCAACGAAGCAGAAGGCGGTGCGGGAAAATCCAAGCGACAGAGCCGATTCTTAAGTACCCGACCAGTATGACCTGGTGGGTGCAGCTTGCTCTTGCGTCTATTACGATGCTTTTGGTCGCTTTCTTATCTAGAGCGGAACTAGCCTGAAGGAAGGGGGTAGATCCTCGCACCGAACTCTAAGCGAGTGGCTCATCGTGAGACCTTCTTGGCATGCCTCCAAGAAGGCTGATAAGAGGAAACCTACGAGACCGCGTTCCAACTCTCTTTGCTATCAATCTCTATTTCACGTCCATTAAATAGTTGATTCACGACAAGAAAAGAAAAAAAAAAAGGAATAAAAAGCATGAAAGCTTCAGTCATCCTTTCCGGTCGATCTCTCTCTTGAACCCGTCGGGTCGTGAGACAAAAAGCTATGTGAACGTACGCACCAGCCTTTTCATCCGTCCATCCCCTTCCCCGAGAGGGGTTTTTCCTTACACCGCCCCTACTGACCCGAGAGAGCGAACCAAGAAAGCGAAGAGGGATTTGATCGCCTACTAAAAGGTCGGGCCGACAAAGGAAAGAAGGAGCGGGAATGGCAGTGAGATAGCTATCCGATAGAAATGATAGACGTCGAGTGAGATCTTCCCCCTCCTTCCGATCGAGTGAGAGGGGAGGTGAAAGTACTGAGTTCATGGTTGAACAGACTGACTGCCACGCCCTCTTTCCCTTGGCTGCTTTTCTTTCGCGCTTAGAGTGGCTATCGCTGCTCTTAGGGCTTCTGTATTTGGCCTGCGCTACCCTCCAGCAAGAGATGTCGCATGGATGGAAAGAACGTTGCTAGAGCAGTTAGTTGTGAACAGTTTTTCCTCTTCTTTCTTGCAAAGGAGCATTGGGCCTTTATGATGTGCTTCTTCTCGCGGATCGTGTTCTGCAATCACTCGAAGAAGAGACTTTGATATTTTTACATTCTTGCGGCTCGATTGGCGGATGGCGAGAGTTAGCAAGCTACCTTGGTTTTCGCTCATCTCTACATGGGATTGAGCGAACTCGTGACTCAGTGAGGAGGAGCCAGATGAGGAGTCAAATTGGGATATAGAAAGCTGATCAATGCCATGGCTAAATCTAAGTCCAAGTCGGTGAGAAAAGGGCTCATCCACGTTGAAGTGGGAATCAATGGGAAGAAGACTCGGGCCATCGTAAACAGGGGTCCTACCCACAACTTTCTCTCAATAGAGGAGGCAAAGACAAACGGATTGAAGCCCAATAAGGAAAGAGTCTGCCTCAAGCCTGTCCACTCAAGGGAAAAGCCCGTACAAGGTCTGGCTCATGCGGTGGAGCTACACATGGGTGAGGGCAAGGTAGACCTGACCCTAGCCACCATGGATGACTTTCAAGTGGTACTGGGGATAGACTTCCTAAGGCAAGTCAAGGATTCTAAACCACACATGAATTCGCTATGCATTATAGAAGAGAAGACACCTGCATGCTTCCTCTGGTACAAGGGACCAAGAAGACCAAGGTCATGCTATCAGCCATAAAGCTGAGAAAGGCTTTCAGAAGAAATGCCCACATTAGTACGCTTGGTTGACCTTATTCGTTCTACCACTTCAGGTCCCAATCTTTGTTATGTCCCTTAGTTAGCTGGGCATACCATTCTAATGCTCTCGAAAGAGACTGATTGGCATATGTTGTTGTATGCTTAACACATGTACCTTGGACTCTGCTTTCTAGATTGATCTTTAGCTGAAAGACCCGATCCTTTCTCCTGTTCCTGAAACGAATTAGTGTCTTTTGATTAGCTGTCACATTCGGTCAAATGGCACATTCGGAAAGTGTGAAATTGGCCAGTGTGAAGTTTCCCTTTCTCTTTTGGAAGAAAGGTTAAAAGAATAGTCAATTGCATACGAGAAGAAGGGTTCGTAGACAGAAGTGCCCGAAAGAAGGTCCTCTCTTCGTATTCTATAGAAACTTGAAATTGCGTAAGAGAAGAAAGAGCAAGTAAAGTAAAATAGTACGCCCGGTTCACCAGGTTCTACCACTGCAGGGCCCAATCATCGGTTGCCATTTTCCCATTACTCAAGCCGTCCAAGGGACGGGATCCCAGGCTTGAGTAATGGGGGGATTTGGTCTGTGTCAAAAGAAAGAAAGGATGTGCAGTTGCCCATCTAGTAGCAACGGGGTGTCGCGGAAGCCCTTGTCAGCAATAACCTCTATGAGGTTTGCTCGTTCTGCTAACCCACAGGACGTGGCAACCCAAGTAGGTTTTAATACCGGTTGGAGTGCTGACGAAATTGGAAGCAAAAGGTCGCGAAACAATGCGTCGACTCCTTCCTTCATTCCTTTTGAAACAGATCAAATCAATTTCCAATTCTTTCCTCCATTTTATCCTTCGCCCGTTATCTCCTCATGTTAGAAAATGTCGCCGCTTTCTCTCTTCGGTATTCATCCTTTTGATCTTGCTCGGCGTGTGCTATTCTCTTTGTCTGATACTAGGTTCGATTGACATCTGGAATGCTCTATTCTTCAAATTTTCTTTAGCTCTCGGGAATCGCGCCCTCTCTTTGTTTTTATTGGAGATTGGATTCTCCAGTGGTCTGGCCTTTGCCCTTGGATTTGCTGTGAAGGCCCTCCTCACGGCAGAAGATCTAACCTTTCTCACTCATTTTATGTCCCCAGAACGAGAAGGGACTTCTGGCGCAGCAAGCTCGGAATCGTGGACGCGGATCCTATTGGGCTCTGCTTCTGAAAGCGAATATTCTACTTCCACTGAGGGGAGCTCGTCCGTAAATAAGGCGGACGCCCCCCCCGCTAATGCAGTCGCTTCTCCGGGGGAAGGAGCGGGTCCATCTCGTCCCTTCGAAAGGTATCCATATGAAGCGGATGAAGTGATAGGAGGGGATAGTGTTCTCTCCATCGCGAGGAGACTCTTGGAGAAAAACTCCAATCCTTCTGCCGAAGATATCTACCTGGCGCATATTCAAGCCAAAGACCGATTCGAGGTCAAGGTGGATATCATCAGGCAGATGACATCCCTTGATCCAGAAGGAGATTGGTTTCGACGGGGGGCTCGTGCTCTCGATAATCCCCGTACCGCCACGGGGGAGGAGTCGTTGGAAAGGCTCTTTTCTCTTCGTGACGAGCTCAATTCGCAAGGGAAGGAATCCCAGGCCTTTGCTCAGAGCAAAGTGCTCAGAAAATGGGATGATGATGACCGCTCAAGCGCGTCATGATTCTTTTTGTTTTCTTATTATAGAATAAAAGATTTGGGCTGACCAGAATCTATCAAAGAAGCCGCCCTTCTTCCTTTCGCGTTTGTGCATCTTTATCTTTCTCCCATGCCTTTCTTGGTTGGACCAACCCAACCCGCTTCGAAGGCTTCATCCGGGTAGCTCATCCCTTTTTTTTTGCTGTTTGGATTACTAAAAAACCAAACTGAAAGCATGGATGGCATTGAAGAGCTAGATCACAGCCGGTATCAGGCAACTCAAAGGCCAACCCAAGATCAGATGAATAAGATCGCTTCATCTACTTTGAGGGCTGGGTGAAGGCAATGAAGGAAAGCAAAAGTAGAACTAGAACGAGAGGCGACCTGAGGGAGGCTGCTTTCTCAATAGGTGACGCAGCGGACAGGGCCAGAACGGAGGAGAACGGGATAGATGAATAGAATAGTTCCGCAAAAGCACACTCAAAGACAGGGGTTTGATCAACAGCCTTTCTGAGCTGAGAGTGGGGCTCATCTTAGAGATTGGAATAAGTTGGGCGGCATAGAATTGAATTGATGATTGATCGCCTTCTGAACCATGACAGAAAGAGTACCGACCAAGTCCCATAAAGAATAGAGGGGAGAAGAATGCCACTTGAACTTACCGGTCTGAAACAATGAACTATTCACTGACCTAGGCTTCTATCCGCGGCCTTGCCTCATTTCTTAGCAAGAATCAGTCCAACTAGAGAAGAACAAATGAGCGGACAGGGTTCAAACTAGTACTGGACTGTCTGAAAGAAGCAAGAAAGTCAGTCTCATATACGATGATGGATTAGCGAACAGAGGTCCTACGAAGCCGCTTCTGTTATGACGAGGATCTCTTATATTTAATTGGATACGGATCGCCCGAAGGTTAAGGATCGACTCAGAAGCAGTCAGCCATACTGCAATTCCTGAAGCTGAAGGGAATTGAGTACGCGGGAAGGCAGGCAATAAAGCGAGAAGGAAGCAATCGCGCGCAGAGCACTCAAGCAAGGGTGCTGTAGGGAAGAGAGGAGATAGAGCACAGCGCTCAGAAAGAGGCTACGCGGGTTGCTACTGGTTTTGAGGTCATCGATGAACCGTTCTCGCTCCACCTTTTCGGCTTAGTCACTCTCTCGTCGTTCCTGAGAGCGGATGTCAGGATTGAACAAGAAGAGTTGCTACGTGTAACATAAAGAAGACTTTGAACCCTCTCCCTGCCGGTCGAGCTAGCCCTCTAACAAGATAAGAAGCCGTTAGCAGTCCAGGTTAGGGTTTCGGTTTAATACCAATCTCCCTATTCTGATAGCAGAGTAGTGTTAAAACCAATAATATAAGTATGGGCGATGACCTAGTCTTTCAACACAGTCAACATCCTCGGTTTAGCAGTCAAGTGACCAGTTCAGTCAATTGTATTCGTTCTTTGAGTCGGTTTAGTTACAATCTCAGTCCACGGTGCATCCCGCCATGCTCGAGAGACCTTTGGTCTTCTCCTTCCTTGCCTTCAAAAGCAACTCCCATTGGATCAATGGTGGATACCACATGAAACTAGATGGCTGTAAGGGAACCCTCGTATAAGAACCCTAAAACGGAGACTCCATATATTCCCTTCTATCGACCTACCGTACTCGCATAAGAGTTTAAATCATAGGTAAAGCAACCCGACTTCAATCACTTAGCAAAGGCCGGGGGAAAGAAACTACTTGAAAACCAATGGTTGATAGCGAGAAAGACTAGATGAGTTTAGAATTATACTGGCCCTAGTAAGACTTCTCCTTATATGGATACTGGGAATGCCACTTCTGGGACTATGGGCAATCCTTTTAGGAACTACTAGTCCTATTGTTAAATAAAAGGTAGACTATGAATAACGAAAGTGTTATCCTGACTCGGACTGGCCCTAGGGATACTGCGAGTACTCCACCTGGGAATACTGATACGATAGGGTGAATAGCAGGAATGGAACTATCTCACTTCCTCCTCGCTCGGGTTCTTTGACATCGACTCGGAAGAATGCGGGCTTAGGGCTTAGAGCCAATAGAACGAGATAAATATACCTCTAGCGTACCGAACTTGTGAAAAGCATGATTTAAGATATGCACGAGCAGAAGTAGCTGCTTAGGTTGCATATATAAGAAGAGGAATCGAATCCACAGCTATTGAATCAACTGTGGGACTTGAGCTAGTTGGCATATCTTAACTTTTTGAATCTTCCTCTATAGCATCCGATTACTGATTATTAAACTGACACAAAGGAGATAGAAGAACATCTTTGCACTGTATTCGCGATAGAAGGGCTTTGTGCAAGTGAATCAGAAGCAAAGAATGCCCTCTGCAGATGAAGTGAAATGGATGACATCGAATTATAAAGGCTGTTGGAAGTCTTCTTCCAGAAAAAAAAAGGCTTATGGAGACAAGAGCTAAATCGAAGGCACTTGGAATCGCTAATAAATCATTTATTCCCTCTCGCCGTGATCAACTACTTCTATTTAATAGGATACGCCCTTCTTAGCAAGAACAGAGTTCGCAGTCGCCAAGAGTTCACCACGTTCAAGCGTTCAAAGATCTTCTTCTCCCCCTTTGGTAACTTCACTACAGGGATTTCATCCATATTTAACCGGATGTGGGATCTTTCCCTTCTAGTAGGCTAGCTCTTCCTGAAGCAAGTCCTCTTAAGTTGATAAGATCTGCTTGGGCATGATTCGTTCAAAAAGAAAAGAAGTTTCGCTTCTTCAACAAGAGAAAAGGCATCCAACCTACCCCCAGCTTAGTCCAACAAGTAACCAAATCCAACTCTTGAAAGAGCTAGCAGAACAGCCAATCTCTCTTATTCGGGAATTGCTTCAGAGGAGACTAATGGTAAAGGTAAAGGCGCTTCAACTCAATGGACCGGGACCAAGCTTTCAAGGTCAGGCCTCCTTTCGTAAAAACTGCACTTCCCTGGTATAACCTTCCTGAAGAATAGAATGTCAATCGTTTGAATCTAAACCTTAATCGGGAAACCTACCCGGAAACTTCCCCTTTTTATACACCTGCCGGTCCGCCTGTAAACCAAGAGCGGAACGAAGAGCTGAAACGTCACCTTTTTCGTTGTTAACCCTAGTTATTTCGTCTTCTTTTTCCTCCGGTAGGAATTCTTTCCCAAAATGATGTTGCTTTTTCTTTTCACCAAGGGAGTCTGTCTTTCCTTTCCCACCGATCAAACTTTCCCTTACCCGAATATCCAGTATGGGTGCCGGGGACTATCGCTTGACTTAACGCTTTAGTTTGGCCTACGCCTGTTGTTTAGCTCCATACCTTGGTTCATCTGCTTTAGGCTTATCATCTGTTCTTTCTGTTCTAGACTGATAAAAATATAGATATGGGAAAGAAAGAGCCGATAGAGCTTCTCATTTTCATTATTCTTCTCCGGTTTGATTTAACAACTACATTGACAAACTCTTTCTCTAAAACAAAACCTGAATCCGGTGCTTGCCTTTGACTATAAAGGTTTCCCCTTCTCACTTGTTGCAAGCAGCTTCTCAACTCCCTACGCCCTCCGCTCTTGATAGAGCTCCGGGGGCGCGGCCCAGGGAGCGCGGGCGAGGGGGAAGCAGACCTTTCACGGTTTTGACTGCTTTTAATTATTCCAATACCGGATGGTCCTTAACTCAAAGCAAAGACCGAAGGGGCGAGTGCTTTCCTTATCGAGGGAGCGAAGCAAAGGGAGGAAGACATAAGTAAGGCAGTTCTTTTCTAAAAGACAAGCGAAGGGTGGTAAGAAATTCCATTCTGACATTGTTACATGTAGATAGGTAGACTGAAAAGGTTGACAAGGGCTTTCGAAATGAATTGTTCAGGGGGGGTATCCAAGGCTTGTTCTTGAGATATGGTTAGGCTCACGAGGACTAGTAGGAGCTTTGGTTGTCGGCATCCACCTTGATCATAATATGGAGTAAACAAACTCAATCTGATATGGATAAAGAAAAGGCAAATCTTTTGTTGGGGCTCTCGAGGAGGACTCCCAATGCGCTAGTCGGCTAATTCTCATTCTTCTAGAAGCGGGCTAATACTTATTCAGTAGAGAAAGGGGCTCTATTGACGTAGCGAACGTACTAAGCTTTCGTCCTCGGCCGCGGGCCGGGTCTTACTCTTCACCGGTATCCCGAATGTTCCATTTTCTAAAAGCTAAGACTTTCTCTTTATCCGCACCACCAACCACTAGAATTTCTCCCACGCCGCCAGGGCTGTTCCTCTTCCTTTCAAGTGAAAAGAGTGACTCCTAGCTCTATAAAGACAACAATATTGCATCAGCACTAGTGTAAACCACACCAACCTGAATATGGCAAGAGTGCCCTGACCATTCCAGATGGTTAGACCAAGACTCCCTTTCCATTAGTAAACGGCCAAGAGGCAGTAGTAGTGCTATGGTAGTGATCACACAACACAGGTTCTCGGCTTCCCTTAAGGTTAGGGGCTGTCTTCTCGTAATAACCGAAATATGAAAGAATTTACTTTTCAGATGAGCTGGCCACGTCGAGTTGACCATTTTCAAGAACAAATCAAGAGCAAATACTAAACAAGGAAAGCTTGATCCTAGTTATCATAGGTGAATTCTTCCTCCCGATTGAGCGTCTTAAGGCCTCTATTGCCCGGGAGCTGCCTTTTTGCGACTAGCATCGATGAAGCGATCAGTTGGCCTTCCAGGCCTGCTTAAGTAGTGGTCAATGGAAAAAATTCTCCCCCAAACCAAGACCAGGAGCAGGTTCTTATCCGAGAGAAAGGTGAAAGGTAGTCTTTAAGAACCGAAAGAGTGGCAGGATGAGTTCAAGAGAAGAGTGACTGCAGAAGCGGAACGCAGTCGAGTACAAGAGCGAACCTACTGTAGGTAGTATCGAGGCGAATCGAGGGAGACCCATATAAGTGAAGTTACCAGATGATACTGAACCGGCCGGCTAATGTATGGTCAAGATGTTCTCGACGGTACGGCGTAACGGTCAGGGGAATCTATGCTTTTCAGTAAGGGCAGGTACTACATGAGAAGTATCTATCATCAGCAAGAAATGGGCGTTGGAAGAATCTTTTTTAAATCATCAGGTTGGGCTATCCTCCTTTTCTGCAACGGCGAGAAAGCGAGCTTTGTGGGAGAGGAAGTGAAGAAGATACAATCGTGAAAGTGCTCCTTTGACCTCTGTCGTTGACATGGTGATACCTTTTCAAGAGTTTCGATCTGCTGATGCCTACTGAGACCTATCAATGCGATGTCTCCTGGTAGCGGCCGGGGGTTCGTGAGCCGTTTATGAATCCAGAACCAGAATGAGTTTCATACAGATATCAATTTGAAGAAGTGACAAGAAGTACTTGATTTCCTAGTAGAAGTGGACGGACCACAAACCAACAATGAATTGGGTAAGGGCAATCAAGGGAATGTTCAACTCTAGATGGGTAAACCCGCTTTCAAAAGAAACCTCCAGTCTCACTGTCCAGGACCCAATCCAGAGATAGAAGGCTTCATTATAGAACTTCAGTTCCTTCACAGGCGAACGTCCGCAACGAGAAAAGAAGCTGATTCACCAGTTGGCCCAAGCAAGGGCTCGTCCTGAATAAGGTCGGGGCTGGTACGAGCATTTCTGTTAGTTATACCACTTCCTAGTATAAACTCTTCGTCAGTTCTGGCCGGAATGAAGAACCTAGGCATATATCCGGATGATCTATTTCGAAATCCAGGAAAGGAATGATTGGCGGTATCTGGAGAGTGACAACTCAGGTGCACCACTTTCTCTGAGTCATCTTTCTTATCTGGTAGTCTCCTTTGTGGATCTCAATCCCCGGCATAATGGTTGAGAAAAAGGATATTTCTATAGGAAAACGAGCCGGAGACTGACCGGCTGAAGAGAAGACAGCAGTACTGCTATAGTCCAGGTAAGGTGGTGGGCCTAACTAAGGAAGTAGAAGAGAGGCTTCGGCTTCAAGCTTTAGGAGAGAGCCTGGTGATAGTTCGGCTGGAAGCCGTGGGCCGGTTGTAAAGCTAAAGGCTTCAGGTGAGTATGGTGCAAAAGGGGATCGAAGAAGGGTCCTTTGCCGAAACTTCAAAACGAAAATACCGGGATTTCAACGACTTTCTGCTGTTAAAAGTCTTAATAAAGCTAAAGAATAAATAAAAAAATATACTCGACTTCTTTCATATAGCATTGATAGCCTATACTCGTGTCCTAGTTCGTCTGATAACTAGAATTCACTTCAATTTGCTTGTCTAAGGTGTGTTTCGAGGTACAGATCACCAAAGACGGGTAGATGTTCAGTCTCAGTGGCAGAAAACCAATACTGTTTGGAACTTCACTTCTAGAGCTCCATCTCTCAGAATTAAAAGCTGGAATGGAATAAAAGATTGAGTATATGGAGAGATGATCCTACGCTTTCTTTCTCTGTCTTTAAAAGAGTGAGTGAAGGTAGGGAACACGGGAGTGAGTTTGTTCCAGTCAATAAGAGGTAAGGTCTCGCTTAAGTGTGCTGTGGTATCCCCCGAGCAATAGAAGAAGAGGGTCTCTCTCCGTGGTCACTCTCAATATAAGTAGGAGCATCTTAGTGTACAACTGATTGTGTAAGAGAGTAGGTTCTTTCTATTCTTCCTAGAGGCAAGAGGAGCGTGCTCTTCTTTGTCCTCAAAATCTCGTAAGAGAATAATAGGGCTATTTCCTCCCTCAAAGGGGTGCTTTTCCCCCTCGTGATTGGGTTCCCGTCCTTGCTTGTCTGGTACTTTAATAATGGGTCTTTCGCTCTCTCTTTGGTTTAGTGTGAAATCCTGATCCCAGCTGACCCCAGAATCAAAACCTTCCTTCGAGCCTGTTCTAAGGGCATGGCTCTCCCACATCTTATTCAAAAACTTCTTTTGTAGAGGAAGTCAGTCGTGAATCTCGGTCTCACCTACGGCGACCCTTAGCCCGGTCAAGGGCCTAGTTTCCTAGACCTCCTTCTATCCCGATATTGAGGCAAGCCCGGTACCCCTGATTGTGTTACTGATTCTGTTGCCCAAGAACAATCAAAGAGTTCGTAGCTCTAATTGCGTGATCGGCTGTTAGGACGATGGGGACGATAGAGAGTCCTCTAACCCGGTCCCGTCCTTGCGTCCTCGTATTCCGATTGTTCTTACCGAGCTAGCGAATCTAAAGTCTTTCCTTCTGGGGGTAGGCCCAGCATTCCCTTCCTCCGTTGCCTCTTAGTTTCATAAGGATAGAAGCTTTCCCGGCCCGGAGCTCCCTTCTATTATCATTGAAGAACCTATTCCGGAGTCACCGATAGAATATCCAGGGCCTATGGATCCAAAGCCTATTCCTAATCCAGGTCCGTGACCGGCCTATTCCTTTTCCATTTACAGACTAAAATGAAGATGCTTGGGTTTTCAAACCAGTAGCATAGGTGGAGGCATAGCCCATTCTTGTTCCATATCTGGATCCTGAACCATGAATAGATAGGGGCAACATATGCGGGGGCTTCTCTGGAAGAAGATCTCATAGGGAATCCCGAGGTTGAAGATGAAGATCCATATGCATGTACGACGGATCCATTGTATGGAATAGCCATTGAACCTGATTTGTCAGCAAATTGGAACCTGATTGAAATATCAATTTTTTTGTGTACGCTGTTCGCCTTCCTGACTACGGATAGGCTACGGGGCTTTGCACTTCGGCCCCTGAGAATACCACATCAAGGTGACAGGATTCGAACCTATGGCCCTCTGTACCCAAAACAGATGCGCTGACCAGACTGCGCTACACCTCGTCTCACCCCCCCCCCCGGAGCATATAGATCCACCCGATCGATGAACACTTGAACCGAACTCGCCCATCCTTTTGGGCACAGGGACGCGAGAACCAATCCGAGTAATCAACCCCTTTTTTACAAAAATCTGCCTCCTGCACTATACGGCTTTTTGGCTTCCTCTTTCACTTGAATTTCCAAGCTCGCTCCCGGCTACCTCACCTACGGCGACCCTTCGCCCGCTTAGAAGTGGATTCGAACCACTGACACAAGGATTTTCAGTCCTTTGCTCTAACCAGCTGAGCTACCTGAACCACTTTCCTAAAGTCTGTTTTCTTCATCGAATAGCGCCTTACCTTACCACTTGACTAGTAAGGGAAAAGCCCTTTACTAAAAGAGTTAGGGCTTTTTTCGCTTGTTCGTCAAGCTTTCGAGCAGCTCTTTTAACTGCCGCCTAATCTCCCAACATGCTCAAGAACTGAGAGCCGTCCAGGGACTGGACGGCCGGAGGGAGCTTGCTTATAGAAAGAAAAGAAGATAGGCCAGTCAAACAAAAACTACGCGCAACGGGCTCTCCGCTCCTAGTCACTAAGTAGTGCTATTCTGTCCTCCGGGGGACTCCACCAAGAGGTTCTTTCTCTCACGTAATTTCGCCTGCCCGTTCAACTTCCGTGCCGGAGGAAATGGGATTCGAACCCATGATACAATCTTCTTGTATGTCGATTTAGCAAACCAATGCCTTAAGCCACTCAGCCATCCCTCCAAATTGTTGATCGGAATTTGATGTGCGCCCGAAGGGCTATCTGATCCGATCAACTGCGAAAGCCGTAGCGCGCTAGCGCGCGTACTCTTCCTCTAACTCTATCTATGAGCGAGACTCTATCCAGATCTCCCCAGCATCCAAGCCATCCAAATCTGCCACTCCTTGGGCGAGGCCTTCCTTTCTATGAACACCCCACCACTGAATGATGAACTTTGCCAGTCTTCGCCCCCGACCCGACCAGGAGAGAAGACAGGGTCAAGCCAAGCCCTTACCCGTCGGAATGGAATTCATATCTCCTTCGTCTGGTCGAGAAGGGAGAAAGCCCGGGGAACTGGACCGTGACTCTTCTATTACATTACATTACGGAGAAGTCCATTCTCGTCATGATCGATCCACGTCCTACCGTAGTGCTCGGAGAACCTTAGCTTACAAAGCTAGCTTACTAAGCTAAGCGCGAAGGGATTTTTCGTTGATTGCACGAGCTAGCCAGCAAGCAAGCAAACCCCTCCTTACTCACCTCTTAATCTATAAAAAAAAAAGCCCTCCCTCCTTTCCTTAATAATAAGGTAAGCTTTCAAGCCCCTTTACTTGATATTCTATTAGTAAAGCGCTGGAGCGCCCTTTGTATAGAAAGGTAAGGCCTTCAATTTCCCTATCTTACTAATAGGGGGGGTGCGGGGCTTTTTTTTTTTTGTTTGTGCGTGCAGTAAGGAGATGTTTGGGATAAAAGCCCCGTCTCCCTTCTAACTAGGAGAGAAAGCTCTGCGAGCTTCCCCTTTGCTTTATAGAAATGGATGGAAACGCCCGCCCTGATCAATGCGAAATTGATCGAGATGGGATCATGATTTGATTGAAGATGCGTAAGTAAGAGGAGATGGGAAGGTTGACGGGTCAGATATCGAGGGACTAGAAAAGAGATACAGGATGGAGGGTTCGAGCGCCATTTACTTAGCCATTGACGAGCCAATTGGTTGTTTACTGGTTCCGGTGCTTGGTTGTAAGAGTGCGGAGCTAAGGGAGAAAGAACCAGCGTTTACTGAAGCACTGGCTACCTTAGGAACTCAAGGGAGTCTTAGAAAGCTTCGGAGCCAGGATGGCTACACTTGCAGTTAGATCACAGGGTGAAGCTGGAAGCAACGGATCGGAAAGAAAGACGTAGAATGATCAATCGATCACATGAATCTTAGCTGGGATTTAACTGATTGAACCCACCTGCCGGAGACAAGCGATTGAGAGAAGGACGGTAGCTCACCAAGTCGATATTCAAACCCCTACCTAAGACTGCACTTCCCATGTTTCCATCTCCTACTTCGCTACTGGCAATCCATATTCTGCTCGTAGATGAATCCAAAAGACAGAGCAACAGGCTGCAACTAGGAGGTCGATTGGGTGTTGACAGACTGAGATGGAACGACGGGAGAAAGGATGGGAAGGACACTCACAGAGATCTACTTGCATTGATTGCTGGGAAGTGAATGATGGGATCGGATCCCACCTCCTACTGAAACCGATGGATGGGACCGCTAGCAACCGAAGTTCCCAGAAGAAGCAAACAAGCAGAGGCAGTGAGAGGCTACGATGCAAGGGGCTGGAACCAAAGAGAAGAATGCAAGGATGCGGTTGGATTGATTGAACTGAAAGAAGGGCTGGGTGTCGAAAGAGGATAGGAGCAAAGCACGAGAATGGATGCCTTCCAAATGCTCGGGTACTGAAGAACGGTTCGATCGAGGCGAAGTCGAGTTATAGTTATTCTGCTTTTCCATGTCTTTCTTCGAACGGGCGGTATGAAAGCGAGAATGAACTCTTTCTCCAAGACCGCCTACGGCGATATTGGATTCTCTATTAGATACGGATTATGATTCGACCTTCCACCGGTGGTTCGGTGAGCATCTCCAGCGATAATCAGAAGCATCCATCCGCTTCTCCCTACCGACCGTCGGTTCCGATTCAGTAAAGTAATAGCAATAGCTAAGGCACCTGGCTCTCATGCTGCCTTGCCATCTCCGGCCATCTAAGCTCTCCCGAGGGAAGTTCATCCAGAAAGCTTGCTAGGGACTCGAAGGTCATTCCCAGCAATTCAGTCGGTCGGTGTTAGCAATCTCAAGATCTTATTCACCCTCTAAGGTTCTGCAACTGGCGCAAAGGAGAGACTCAAAAGAAATGATTGAAGAGGCTGGTTGTTAAGTTTGAATCCCAACACCACCTTTTGTTCTGTTCTATATGTCCCAAGACTATAACGTCTCTTATATACGTATTAACAAGCCGAACTTTTATCCTTTTATCTATCAATCACAACCTTGATAGGTTTCAATGTAGGTTACTAATAAATATCACCACCTTTATTGGGCTAATTTACCATGTAGGCTATCTACTCTCCCCAACCAACCCACCCCGCTTCAATGTTTCATTGATAGGGGCTTTCAAATGAAGCGGGCATTGATAGGCGTAAGCCCACCCCAGTTTCCGTTTCAAGATTGATTTTAAAAAACCGATCCGCGTTTAAGGAATGGAATGAAAACTAAAGGAATCCCTCCGTATTAGGTAATCGGGAAAGAATTCATTATCCTGCCCGGTATCTGCCGGCACATTTACAGATTTAAGGTCCGTTTCAATCGTCGTATCCGCGCTGGGGCCGCCGTCTCAAACGCATGTAGGGGATAGATGCGCATCATTTCAGCACTCCCCCGTGTTCCGTTATCTGCCCCTCTCTCGCTATCTTCCCCGCTGTCAGTTATATAGGTAGGGGGTTCGTAGTTGTTCCCATTGCTTCGGAGTGTCCATGCAGGCCATGTCCAGGATCAAGGAGGATTGGCCAAGTAAGTGTATAATACGGTTGAGCACAGCTCTCTCCTCTCCGATTGGTTGACTTCGAGCTGGTTCAGTTCGTACAGCTCGGAACGCCGTCTACGTCTCTGATTAGGCGTATCGATCTCAGCAACCTTTCCCACATCTTTTGAGATTAATACATTTTTTATAGATAGGGGGCACCCGAGCAAGAAAAACAAACCCATTTTTGAACCGGGGAGGAGGTCGAGTTCTCTCTTATCTTATATACATAGTCACAACATTCACTGAAGATGTTGCTTTCAAGGTCGAGGACAGAACGCCGGAAGGGGAGCGGTTCCACACGTTCCACTATTTGCTGCGGCACACACGGACTCTCTGCAACCAATCAATATCTGAGTTAGGCCGGGGTGGGAAGGATAGTTTCATTTGTACATAGTGAGTTTCACGCACGATCTCCGGGGAATGTACACGGTCGAGCGATCCAATATGGAAATGCCAAGAAGGGGGGGAAGGTGGAACATCTCGTTTGTTCATCGTGAAGGCCTACTACGTAAGGTCCATAAAATAAAAAGATTTTGCACCTCACCTCAAAGTAGAGATTCGTGGTTAAGGTTTCGGACGACACGTACAGAAGAGATAGTTCCTCTTGCTCGTAAGAATGGGTTTCGTAATAGGTAGACCTTTTGCTTGCCCCGGCCGGGTCAATGCTAGGATCGATCTTTTCCCTGAATACACCAAGAATCTGGATTTGCTTATTAGATCTAGGATCTCCACGGTTGATTCATCAGTATGCTATGTACTACATTAGCAAAACTCTGATTGACTATGAAAAGAAGTACACACCGTTGGAAAAGACTTGCCAGATTAGGGATTGAAGACGTAAAATATTCTGATACAACCCTCCTTTATGAAATTGTTCATTCTTGAGGTGAACTCGCTTCCTCCCCCTTCATTCAGCCGGAGCTGGTGAATTCAATGATAGATTCTTTAGCCAAAAGGCGGGTGGCATTTTCCGGAGTAAGCTAAGGTATCTTATTACGTTTATAATGTTCCATCCCCGCTGAAGCAAACACGCCCACTTGAACGCTTTGTTAATGAACTGAATCTAATAGAAAAAACAAAAAACGAAAGAGATTTCTTTCTTCGTTTCCCCCGCAGCTATTCCTCCTTTAGACTCATACAAGCAAGTACAAGATGGTATTGGGAATAGAGGAAGCCAGTAGATGGTAGTTAGGTAGTTGCAGAAAGCAATCGGAACTAGGAGGGAACGGGAGGGGCCGACAAGCAAAAGCAATGGCAATCAGCCGCCTAATTACTTTTCGACCACTTAGCGCAATAGTTCATATGTTGATTCATGAGCTAACTAAGGAGGCTGCCTTTATGTTAATATGTATGCCAATAGCATGAAATATAGAACATTGAGCAGCAGTCACTCATTATGTACGCAGTTATTAAACAAAGACTATTAAGACGAGTCGTGTGCGCAGGTGGTCTGATCGGGCAGCATTCTGTTCCACCAGAGAACGACGAGGTCAGGTCGCCTGGAAAGAGCTGCTTTGTCTCGGTTTTCCATGGATGGACAAAAAGGTGAGGTGAAACGAAAAGTAGGAAATGAAGGGGCTTGTCTTCGACCGATGAGGGCAAAAACAAGGTTTTTTTTCCCTTACTTGTGATCCTATCGGAGCTGTTCTGAACGATACCCTTTCTCCTCACTTACCCTATCTAGTCGAGCGTCTACGAAACTCTCTTTTCAGCCTATGTGGTTTTTCTTTCTTTCCAAGATGCTGGAAGCCTTTTTTCCTTTTGACGCCCGTGGGAATAACCTATTGATGTGGAGACCTCTAACTACGGTCGAGTACTGCTTCTGTTCCTCTGCCGTTATACTTGGCATCTACAGCTCCTACTCCTTCTACTGCCGCTTCTTACTCTCGCTCCGACTGCTGACAGAACCATCTCTTTAGTCGACAATGCCCTTCCTGAACATCCGGATTGGGATGAATCATTTACTCCTATGGTCTTAATAATTAATAAGAGGAGGTAGAGTGAAAGATTCGCCAGGTGTGAAATCCCATCGTATTCGAGGAGTCAAGGATTTGCTGGGAATTCCGAATCGGCAGATCAAAATATGGTACAAAAATCGATATGAACGGAGGAGGCCTATAGATCAATATGAATGGGGAGTCTATGGAGCGAATCTTGACCGATAGCATGGAGGGTCATGTCGCCTGTCTTGGATCGAACAATTGCGTACTACAAAGAAAGCATGTATAGGAGATTGACGGATAAGTCGTTTTTTCAGGATAAAGATCAGAAAGAAAGTCTAGTCCTTTCTTTTGTTTTGAATAATGGGGTTCAAATCTTCCTTGATCTATGGTACGTATTTCGAGTCAAGTGCGAGATTGGCATCGAGAAAGGGGGGGTCCAGTATGGCCTTATAAAGGTCGGTAACCTGACGGGCTAAGATCCAATACGAGCTTGACGAGCGACAAGCACTTCGCCCTCAAGCAAGGCTTAATTGGATGCTGCTTTTCACGAGCAAGAACAGAGATCGAGGAACCTGCGCCAAAAGTGCTTTCGCGCAAGCCGCGCCTAAGCCGGTCACCGTTTGGCTAAGATCCATTCCTGCACGTGAAGGGAGGCAGGCCATTTAGCTAAGCGGGGAAGAACAGTTACATAATATACACACATAGGAACTAGCTGAACGAAAACATTGATTGAACGTATTTAGCAATAAAACAGCGCGAAAACTGCCCTAAGCGTGCGAGAACAGCGCGCTAAGCAGGCAAGGGCGGTGGGGAAGTAAGAGTATGCCTTTCCTTCCTCTGTGCCACAAATCACGATCTATCAAGCTCTTTTGTACCTGTTCAATCGCTAGCCTGTAATCCAGCCTAGCAGACTGAAGCAAGGAATCCTAGAGTTCCCAAAGCTTCCTTTAGGAGACTCGCTTTCGCCTACGGATCTCTTTAAAGTAAAGTACAATATCGACGCTCTAAGGAAGAGACTGTAGAAAAAGCCATAGCACTGGGGAGAGGCTTACTAGTTGAAAATAACATCTACAACCTAATCCACTGCTACATGAACCATGAACCATCTGCTCCTATTCCGCTTCTATACTATATAAGATAATATCTCTTTCAAGTTGCTATGCTTTCGTACTGCCGGGTGTGACGATTCCACCTTTGAAACCCCATACAACATTGGCGATCTGAGACGCCTAAAGTCTTATACCTGATGATCGGCATCGTCCCCTCGGTAACCAATCCGGGAGAGACAACACCCTTACCCGCTTTAGGCTGATCAAGGCCCAAAGGAGCAACAAGAAACTCTGTACCAGAGACACCACCCCATAGGTAACACGGACCAAGATCCGCTTCCCTAGGAGCCAGGATAGGTACCTGAAATTCCGGAGTTCTAAGACCGACAAGGTCGAAGATCTTCCATATAAGTCCAAAACGGACCAAAGACGGATTCTCCCTCGTCACCCTCCAGTTGCGGTTAACAACAGGAGAATCAAAGAAATCCTGGATGGTTACCGCAGGTGACATTAACCGTGTGAAATACCAATGAACTGAACGAGGCCACTGACTCATCCAATTGCGTAGGACAGTCCACTCAAGAAACTCACCGCTATTCCCAAGACGAAGTTCGTCTGGAAATAACTTTTTCTCTTTAGGGAATGTCTCACGTCGGAAAACATCTATAACGACGCCCCGAAGGTACGGATTGAGTGGTCGGCCACGGCCTATCCACCACTCCAGTGGAAGACCCTTCCTTGCCTTATGCCATTTACCTGAACAAGCAAAGGAAGACTTCAAAGAAGGTAGAGCTTTAACTTCTTCCTATTCTCCTTCGATACGTGCCTCCTTTCTTCCGCCAGGTAGAAGTTAAGTTCCTATTTAGGATATTCTATTAAAAAAAATAGATAGAGTAAGATTCATATGGAGTCTATCCCACTACTTTCAGTCCCACGGCTGATGATTCAATTCATCTGCACACCGCTTATTCAACAACGGCTATTTGAACAACGGGTCTTCATCCATGAGCTCCTACTACCACTAGCACCGGTTATTCCACATCACCTGGAAGGGAATCAGGTAAGGCAGATTCTAGAACAGCGGTTGATTCAATACTTTTCTTTCTGTGCTCGTGGCTATCTTTACTAGAATGAATGTGCAGTTCAGTTCTAAGCCTTAGGGCTAAAAGATTAGCAGCTGAGTCAATAGCAGCAGTTAGTAATTCAATTTCAAACAGAACACCAGATACGAAAACAATAAGAATTCATACTCCAACTACCAGCTCATTCCCTTCCTTCTAGCCGCTGTCCAATCTTTCTTCTCTTATTCTGTCTCGAGTTACAGGGGCAGACCACTAGAGTGACTTTCTCTTATATAAGAGACACCAATGATAGATGTAACACTAACCCAATCTGGAAAGTGGAGTAGAATCAATCAACTGGCATACTGTTAGGCATACCTTGAATCTAGCCTACAATCCCTTCTATCTTCTCTTAGGAAATTGATAGAAGAAGGGATTCCTGATTCAATTGAAAGTGGTATTTTTGATTGAATTCAACCAAAGCAGGAATTTCTTCTCTGACATAAACTATTATAATAAGTGACTTCCTCCGTCAAAGCTATTATTCCATGCCTTCGAGGGGCCTTTTCCTACTCCTAATAAGTGAAATCGACACTTTGATTTTCCCGGGAATTTTGGCATAGATCGGATTTCCTTTCCTACGAGACATCGAAATGTGACATTTGAGCGTTTTATCGGGATTTTTGGTATCAAGTCAATTTCCCTTCATAGACAGCCATTCAAATCGGACACGTTTCAAAAACAGCGTCTTTTTCGTCATCAACAGTCAAGTCAGTGGTACCATCTCTAGTTCTTTACTACTATTGATCATGTCCGCTCTCTTCCTTTGATCTCTTTTCTACGCTAGGATCCCATCTCTCTTCGATTATTCAATTGAGAGTTAGCCGGCTTGTTCAAGAAAAAGCTCTTTCTTTTGGTGAATATCCGGTGAATGAAATAATCGTTGTAAAAGTAACAGCTAAAGATGAATGCCCAGAATCTGCTGAACTGCTGGTGGAAGGTTTGCTGGAATTGAATCAGCTGTGGCACTGAAGAAGCTCATGCCATCTCGTTTGCAATCATAGGCTCTGGGACTGCTTGACCGATCCTGCGTCGACTTTTTTTTTTACTTTCTTACCGATCTGACTGTTCTCGAATGCCAGGGAAAGAAAAACTAGGTCCTATGAACAGCGGACGATCTGGGCTCTTTCCGGGTTTGGGTGTAGCTCCTCTCCTTCTTTTGTCTTTCCCTTCTCCGTCTTTCTAAAGACTCCGGGGTATAACATCTACACCCGAGATCTATGTTGCAGCCTTAGCGATGTTCCATGGGTGATTTTGGGATCAACCTTTTGTTGAATCATGACCTTGGGCTATTACTTTACAGTCATCTTTCCAAGGGACGGCCCCATTACTTTGGTATGGAAACTTGCCAGGAACTTGAATCGTTATTGGTCTAGGAGCACCCGATGGTTGAGGAAGAGACGAGCTCATTGTCTCACGATAATGAATCACTAAGGGCTTTGGCACAAGAGGAGATGGTTGACCCATTTCTGAATGGATTGTCTGACCGACAAGAGGTGCTTCTTTGTATACAGTGTTCACTAATTTCTCTCTTTCTCAAAAAATGATATTAAGCAGGCATCCATCATGTCTTGAACTTTACGTCGGAATCGCGCACATTTATATATGGAGTGTCCCGTAACACCTTTGTGGAATTCGCAAACTTCTTTGGGATCATAACCGGGGTATCTAATGTCGGGATCCAGGAATTCCTGCTGGATCCTTTCTGCCTCGAACAGAATCTTAAATATAACTTTCATCGGGAACTTCACTTCAGACAAGTGCCGCTTGCGCTGATAAATGGATTCCCCATCAATGGCATTAATAGCATTTCCATGATTCGGCAACGGGTTTCTGTTCACATCAGGTTCCCCTGTCAGCTTTGCGAAGTCGAGTCACAAAGCGTCTCTTAGAAACTGCACCTTCAGTTTCAGCGCAGTACAGTTCTCTGTGGAATGTCCCACAGCGCCTGCGTGATAATCGCACCGAGCCTTAGGGTCGTACCACCTAGGGTACGGTGGTTGTAGCGGTGGCACAGGTACCGGCGCACCCAAATGATTCTGAATTCATTGGGGTAGTAGCTCGGTCTATGACATTGGAATGGGCTCTATTTTCCTTCTTTCCTGCTTACCCCGGGGCGTTCTCTGATTGACTTCAGGATCCGCGGGGTGCTAAGGTGACTGCGGCGCAGGTGCTTGGGGTCGAGGGTTTGGTTGGAATGGCACTTGTGCGCTTTGATATGAAGGTTGGGATAGACTGTTCACATTCGTGTGGGGAGATCGATAAGAACTGAACGGTATATACTGATAGAGAGGCCCATCTTGCAACCTTGGCCGAATATTGCTGCCCCCAGGCGTGTTGGGGCGGAACCTTGTCATTTGTTGACTGATAGCCTGTACTTCTCCCTCCTTCTTCTTACCCCCGGTACTCTTCTTTGATCCTACAGCCTCAGTGGTGGGATCCGTAATTTTTCCGGTTCTGATTCCTTCATCTATCCTTTCCCCAGTAATGACCAAGTCTGCAAAATTTCTGGACGCATTACTAAGCATTTTATCATAGTAAGGAGCTCGTAGCGTGCTGATGAAAATGGAGACCTCAGTGAGAGGCGGTTGAACTTGAGCAGCTAAGTCACGCGGCTGATTGAAAGTTTCTGAGCTTTTCTTGTCCATAGCTTGGAGGTCCATTCTGCTGGGTGCCATCTCAATGACGTACTTGTATTGTGCTAAAAAAGCGTTGGCAAGATCCCTCTACTTGTCTTCATCCCGTAACTTACGAATTTTTCTTTTATCCAATTTCACATACCAGCGGGCAGCGGCCCCGGTAAGGCTATCCTGGAAAGAGTGAATGAGTCATTTTTCATCATTTTCTTTGTATGTGCAGCCATCTTTCGAATATACATGGTTAGATGGCTTTTAGGACAGCCCGTTCCATCATACTTGTCGAATTCCGGAGTCTTCAATTTGGGAGGGATAAGCACATCGGGTACCAGGCAAAGATCTGTGACTTCGATGGGCCCATATGCATCGGTCTTTTCAATCGTTTGGAGCTTTTCCTCCAAACTTTCCAGCTTTTGTTTTACTTCTAAGTCTTCTGCATGCTCCTGGGAATTCTTTTTTAATTCAGCTTGGACTTTTGGATCGTCCAAATTTGGGACCACTATGGGGTCTGCTGCACTTTCGCCTGCGTTGGCTATGGGTCTAGTCTGGGACGTTTGTGCAGCTGTGTAAGGCTGGGTTGTTCCCACCGGCGGGGGAGTAGCATATGCTGGATGCGGAGTATATGTTCCTTGCGTAGGGATATAGAGCGGGGTAAATCCTGGCGGATACAGCCGGTCTTCCCTAGCAGATTGGTCTTCTTCAACCACCGCTTTTCCTTTATTCATCATATCCATGAGCCTATCGACATTCCTAAAGCTGCCATGCAAAGGAAGAAAACCAAAGAGAACTCAATGATAGAATCTGGATGAGGCGATAACTCAATATTTCCGAGATCACTCACTCCCTTTTTGTCTCCTCGCCATCTACCATCTACGAAGACAAAAAGCTTTTTGATAGATTATCGAACCGATTACTGATTGGGGACGGCATCCATCCTCTTTGGCAATAGCAGACGTTTCAGTAACTGAAAGCAATTCAACTTCAGCATCTGATGAAGTGAAAGCCATTTTCTCATCTGCGGTGCCAGATAAAGACTCAGTGAAGGAAGTTGTATCATCCGCAGACTCCGATTCTGCCACAAAAGTGGTATAATCTACAGACCCCGACTCCATGGCGTCCTTTGTCTCATCTACTTTTTATGATTATGATTCCGGTGAAGTGAAGGGAGTTCTCTCATCTACTTAATAAGACTCCACGGTGCCATACTATGCTATCACATCGTCCGATGAAGTGGCAATAGACTTCGATTGAGCAAGGAAAAGCAGTTCCGCGCTCAGACTATCTTCTACTCCTAGAATCGGTTACCGATCGGAGAGAAAATCTGACTTCGCGGCAAAAGAAAAGAAGAGTCTATTTCTGCCAAGTCAGCTTCAAAGCAAGAAGGCAATTTCGCTGAATACAAAGGGGAACCTCAAAAAAGGGCAGTTGAATCTGCAACTAATTGTTGACCCCATTCATATACTTTCTTTTTATTGTTGGCCTGGCTTCGCCAAGGAGGCTCCCTTTCAAAGAATTGATTCCACTTCTAGATCTCGAATGTGGGGAAAGTATAAAGTGAAAGTCTCAAACTATTCCTTAGGCGGTTGACTACTCTTTACATTGCAGAAGGGAAGACAAGAAAGACAAGGGCATACGAGCCGACTAGCTATTTAAGCTGACTCTGATAGGCCTTCCTCTTCTTGAGGCTGACTTCCAGTTCCAGGATGCCTCTTATAGGTCTCATCTTCGGCGAAAGAAGTTTGATCGTCTACGGAAGATGATTCCCCGGTATCAGACTCTACTATCACATCATCCGATGAAGCAAGCTACATCGGTTACCAAAGCATCTTCTGACTGAGCAGCAGAAAGTGATTCGAAAACAGAACCCGATTCCGTGGCAACATCCGATGGAGAAAAAAGTGCTTTGCCGTGGCCGACTTTCATTCAAATGGTGAGTCCAGACATTCTTCTAGCCGAAGCACACCTTATAGAAAGGAAAAAAGTCCTAAAGGAAAGACCCATACCGTCTTCCTCTGATAGTAATGGATATTAAGCGATAGCAGAAGATTGGGAGATAACAGAAGATCCCGTGATAGCAGACCTTCTTTCACCAGAAGATGCAGCGGCATAAATCGTCAAGGGTGCTTCCTCGATACTAAAATCAGACGATGAGGGGGCACCGAATCCAGATTTTCATTCAAAATCCCGGGGTTCAGTTCAACTGAAATCTACCCCAAGCTGTGGTAATTTTTCTAATAGATTACCGATTTGGAACATCGTATGACTAGGAGACATCATACTATCCAATAAAAGCAGGTAATTAAGCAGCAAGCCTTATTATCTAATTATCTAATTATCTAATTATATCTTTCTTTATCGGCAAACTCAAAAGGAATGAGTCCCATGCCGCTTCCCATTTGAAAAGGGATGGGCAAAAATCTTCAATACGAAGAAAGCCTTTCGCTCTTCGTCTTTCCCAGTATAATCTGAAAGTGGATTTCTCTCCTCCTTCGGTTCGTCTAGACCGATCGTTCTCTTCAGTCGACCTTTCTCATTCGCCAACTTTCCACTTCAAAATGTCTTGTACTAGAGCGGAATACACCTTGAAAAAGGATGGATCAAGTTTTTGATTTTCTTTCTCGGCCTTCTCCCTATTCCCGGGTCTCCCGCAATACCAACAGGTCCGGCAAGACTAAGACATCGTCTTGGTAGCAACCACCAAACCAATAGAAAAAGGGTGAGCTCTTTTTCGTGGATTAGCATCTCGAGGTTCTTTGATGGGCAAAAAGACTAAGATTTGATTGCGCGGCATAAGCCTCTATTCTAAGCCCAGACTCTACAGAAATGAATGAAAGTTAGGTTTAGTGCTGACTTTGATCCGATAGTTGATCCCTATTCTATTTCCCTTACGGAAGGGGGACGAGCAAAGCTTTGAAATGAGCACGGGAAGCTTCCTTATTCTTTATTAAATAGCTCTTTGTCCTCTCCGGTGAAAGACTGATCTCCAAGTGGGCATTCTGCCTACTTTACTTACTATTCTCTCTGATCTTTAGGCCTCTTCTCGCGCCCTAGCACTCTTCCCTGTGCTCGCTAACTTTTTCATCCGTGATAATTGACTAAACTCTTTCAGGTGCTATCTACGAAGACCAAAAGCTGCGGCTATCTTTAGAAGGAAAGCATCCGATCGGGAGACAGACCCTTCAGCGGCATCTATTACCTATCTTATTCATTCAGCTTCCGCGCCTGGTGAAGCCTAGTCTATTTTTCTATTTCTCTTCGGAGAAAGTATCCGATTTAGCATTGAGTGGCAAAACCCCTCGGGCGATCCTCTTATATTATACGGACTTTATGCCCTGTAAATGAAAGAAAATCTGACTTCTCGGCAAAGACCTCTTCCATCCTCCTCTGATAGGGAAACTGGTCGAAGGGTTGACTCTTCTCCCGAAGCTTCTACTAGCTAGTCTGACTCCGATGGGTAGGCTGGCTCTGACAGTAGAAAGAGAAAGACCTGTGTCACCCCTCCTCTGATAGGTTGAGTCTTCCCTTTCTGCTTTCTGGGTTTTACTCTGATCTAAACCGATCAGCCTCTACAAAAAAAGTCGATAATAAGGCCTTCACCTCCAGGAATGAAAAAGCGGCTACCCCCGCCCTATCCTATCCCTGCAGCGAAAAGCCGAGTTCTCTATTTATCTTCGGGGACATCATCCGACTTAGCTCTAGATCAAACTCTTTAAAATGAAAAGAAGGATCCCGTAAGTTCAATAATGCCTTGAACTCCAATTAGAGTACGTGGTATATATATTCTAGAACACTCTCAACTACTCACTATTTGAAGTGCTATCTATGAACCCCAAGAGCTATCTACAGATAGAGTTCTATCGGCACCCTGAAAGCCAATACATGGAAGACTCACATCCGATTCCGTGCCAGAAGTTGTCGACGACGATGAGGGGATACTAACATCAGACGACGAGGCAGCCTCAGTTACCATACATATGAATGAAGTGGCAGCAAGCCTGCCTACTAAAGTACTTAAGCGTCTACTGAGGCAGCGACATTTCCCTTTCCTACAATGGAATGGATGAAAGGTACCCAAGTCAAAATCTCATTCAAAAGACGTGGGTGGGTTCATAACGTATTCCAGAACGGGAGTAGGTCAAAGCTTTCACTTTCAAAATCGCAGCACAGGACTTGAAAACTCCCTGCTATGCATACCTTCCGTTATGTCCGTATGATTGCTCACTATCTGCCCTCAACATCACGGGACAGGTCCATTTCATGCCCTCATGCCCGTACTAATCAAAATATGCCTCCCATACTTCTAACAATGTTCAAACTTTTCCTCCCCGTCTTCGACAGTTCCTTTCCTCTCTCAAACAGTCTGTTTTCCCGGCCCTTCGCTTCGATCCTACTCCAATATTCAGATCATACTGAAGGGCTCATTGGGGCAGCTATCTTATTGATTGGAACTGAACTCTCAAGGCGTGATATTCCCAACAATTCCACACTTCGCTCGTACACCGCTCGGAAAAAGTTTACCCGACTCAAGCCAGTCCCTTGGGACACGACGCACTGCACATAGGCAGCGGGGAATAGCACCTGGGCTCTACGGCTTCTGGATTGAAAGCAGAATGATTGGGATGTGAAGATTGACGGTTCTCATATCTTCTCTTATTCTTTTTCTTTGACCACGAGAACAAAGTACTATCTTGTGCTGGACTAGAAAGAGATCTATTGATTATAAAGGGAAATGGATCAAATCCCGTGTGCGAAGCATCTCGCTATTCGCTCAAACTCGCATGACAAGGAAAAGGGAAGCAAAGCAAGAACTCCCACACTCAGCACTTCGAGCGGGACAGGCACGCAACCCTCCTTTTCTATCTATTCTTTGATTCCCTTTCTTTCATGTACCACAAGTAGACCCGGTCAGAAGAAAGCCACCTTCTGCAACTACTAGCCGGGGAGAGAGAGGAACGAAGAGATTCCGAAAGGTGGGCATTGGCTCATATCGTGACATAGATCTATCTGCACAGCAAACACTCCGCATATCTACCTTTTCCCCTTGCTTTCATTTCTTTCACTGGAACCAGTTCCATTATTCCTTCTGTCAATCAAAGGAAGGGAATGCAACCTTGATCGAAAGAAGCCTCCATGGCAACAAGAAGAGGCAGCCATAACCGATCCAAGTCAGCCAAGCATACCAGCCAGGGAACCAAAAGAGAGTGAAAGCGAGCATAGGCTTAAGAGGTCTTTCTTTTTTCTTGTTGGGAGTTATAGCGTAGCTAGTGAGTGAACAATGAGGCTATGCTTTCTACAAGGCACTGTAAGCTCATGGTCAATCCATTCATCGGAAGGAAAGAGGAGAGGGGGACGGGTGTAATGTTCACTCACCGAAGATTCTTCTCTTCACATAGATCTCGGGATACGAGACCTTCCTTCAACTACGAACTAAGCCTTGAAAGGAGTAGTGAAATAAGAAGGGAAGTCTTTCCTGTATGGATAGTCCCAATCAAAAACGAAAACGAGTAATGATCCTCTTTCCTTTATGTTATGGGCAGCAGAGATTCTATTATTCTCTTTGGTACCGGCCTTGATATCTCAATCTTGCAAGGCACGACAGGCATCGGAACGAACCCCGCGGAGAGCCACTCTTTGGTCCAATAAAGAGCCAGATCAGCAGCCATCTAATCTATCTAGATAGAGGCACTCTGCCGATTCCTGCTTTGAGCTTCACTCGTACGATAGGGCTTCGCTCTTTGCACACCTTTTTCAGTAAAGTTTGAATAAGCGGGCCTTTTCGAGACATTGACTGAAGGCTTTGATTCCATTATAGATTCTGTTATGTGGGGGAACCCCTAGATTATGATATTTGTCAGAGGTCAGAGATCGTTTGCATTCCAATCCATTGGTCAAAGTAAGAATCCATACACTTTCTAGCAACGGCTAGAGCTACCTTTCAAGAGACAGAGTAAGGCAAGAAGAAGAATTCCTAATGGTACGCAAAAGGGCCTTCAAATAAGGGGGCAGAGAGATGTGTGTAGCGAGGTCAAGATCGACTACGAAATGCAACCAATGGTAGCAGAAAAGGCCAAGCATTGCGACAAGCATTCCGATACGCCGTAGGAGCAGCAATCCGGTGATACAATCTGGGAACAAAGAGACTCATCGGAGAGATCCATAAAGGGGACTGAAAGCGATGCTCCACTACTCGGTGGTCGCGCAGGGAGGAGATCTGCACTGCACTCGATTTCAAACTGACTTATTCCGCGCTAGAGTTCATTCTCTCTCTTTTCAAGACGGGTCACTCCCTTTATTTATTTCCCAGTTCTTGACTTTCCAATCTGTTAAACCTTCTTTTCTTGAGGAGCCAAGATTCTATTGGAAAGTACGCCCACTCGAGATCATAAAATCTGAAAGAGTTCAGTTCCATTGCAATGGTTTGTGAGGCCCTGACCCTGCACATCGGCCCGAATGAGACCAAGCAGATAACCCGATTCGTTGCTTTCAACCGGGCATTCGGCTTGATAGCTTCTATCCAGCGAAGGGCGGGAGAGGAAGAAATAAATGGAGAACTGGTGCCCCTTCGGATGGGAGTTGATGGCGGCGTTCAATGGTTCCCAAAATGGGGAGTTCCCTTCTCTTGGGTCATTGGCAGCCGCAGATGGGCTTTCACACCCGCTTCTGTTGCTGCTACTGGGTGGGATGAAGTGAAGGCATCTATCTTATTATATTAATATTATATGGAAGAACATCGTTAGATGGTTAGCGGCTAGAACAAAACAAGGGGAGTTGTATGGAGGTTGCCAAGCAGAGGATTGAATGAATTGAGATGCAGATAGAATAGATGGTAGGGTTCCAAACCTCGCCTAGCACCGAAAGAGAAGGCGTTGTTCTGCAGGGTACGGCCCTGGATAGTGGAGAAATCGAATAAGATGGAGCCTACCTGCTTGGTTCGGACGAAGTAGATGGATCAAAGGAATAGAATCCAGGTGGTTCTTATGCCACTTTTGATGGTCTCGGTTCGGACGAGATACATGGAAAACCATTAGATCGATAGCCGGGGTCATTTCCTTCCCACTCCGAGGCAGATTGATCTGGATCCCTGGGAACAGGTCTTAGAGAAGTAGATGGCTCGGCTCCACTGGGAGATGGGAAACTATATGCGGAGCTAGAGGCAGAGGGACTTGTACTTGGCTCACCGGATGGGAAGTAGATTGCTCGATAGCTTACCTCAAAGGCTCTAGGGAGGAGAAGATTGATTTTCTTCTCATTGGATCGGTCGGCCACCATAGCACTAAGACGGAAAGCCTGGTAGGCAGTCTACACAGATGGGAAGTCACCAAACGTGGGAAAGAGTACCTATTACTCGAAGGAACCGCCACCCTAGGATTTAAGATTTAAAACAAGGATGCCTTTTGACCCGCTAAGGCTCTTACTCAAAGAAAGGAATCATGGAATTACAGAAAGCCTTCCATCCATCATATAGAATTCTGCTCCTAGGCCGGGATTGATACATTACTACAAGGAAGCGCTGTATGAGCTGTTTTATCAGGTGTTTTGTTTAAGCGCTATTATCAGGTAAGCGCTATATCCTCTTTAGTAAGGCATGCTTAGAGTATGCACCAGTCCTTATCTTCCCAACCATGCAAGGAAAGGAAGACAATTCGTTTCAACCAAACGGACAACAGAACTCAAATCGATAAAAGGAATGCTTAGGCGGGAGGAGAAACTCAATATTACATATTCCCTCGGGTCAAATCCATGTTCCTAAGTCAAGATTAAGCGACGGCGAAGGATAAACTTCAACGATAGGATAGGCGGGGAACCACATCCGTCTACGAAACTAAGGTTGTTGCGAGGGTCTCGGGCTCATGAAGTTTTGAGTCCGCGCGGAGGGAACAGGCTCAGGAGAAAGACGAAAGTCTCAATCAAATCAGTTCAAAATCAAAGAAAATAGAAAGAATAATGAATCATGAACAACTCACATTGAGATGTTGCTTAGGAAAGAAATCCCGTTTGAATTATAGTTTCAGCAACAGGAAGACTAGAACTAGAATCAATCCCAGGAGAACGAACTGCTTATGGAACGAACTACGACGGAAGATTTTCTTATGAAATGGAATGGAAGATTTGGTGGATCCATTGATTATTCCATGGAAGATATAAAGAACCTGAGGCTTTCAAGCGAATTGGCATACTCACTGGATTGGACTGAAACCAGCCTATTTGAGAACTTTCGGGTCGGGGTGCGGTGAGGGCTTTCTAATGGATTCGAAGTTCGGCTTCACTTCCTCTTGTTGAAGAAAGAAACCTGGTTGGTTCGTCTTGCTCAAATCAGCGAATTGCTATTGCTATTGCTCTAAAGCATTTGTTTGTCGTCACCGAGAAGTCCTGAGAAAAGAAGTGGATTTGCTCACAGGCGGAGGATGAAATAGAACCCGACCGAAGTTGCTAACAACCGGCCTACAGTGAGTACTCCCGATATTACATTACCTTCGCTGAATCTTTCCTTTGGATTGTCCCTGAGGAATGAGACTTTCTTATGCTTATTCGCAACTACGACTTTCATTGAATATTTGTTTCTTCTTTCTCACCGACCGAAACCACTTTGACTGAGATTGGAAGTGGATCCTTCACCTGCCATGGACAGGGACTTCTTCACTCAACTATGAGTACGGATCCGCTTTGTCGCCTTCTGAGCTATACGAAAGAACTCTCGCTTTCTAAACCCATAGGCCTAAAGGTGGACGGAGAGAGGAGCGAAGCAGCTCGAGCATAGCGAGAGGAGCGAAGACCTTTGAGATTTCATCAACAGTCCCGTGCCAAGCATAAGAGTCAACTACGTCGAACCTGACGCCTAACACTCGGGATTCCAT